TGTTCGCTCTGCGTAAATACGGCCCACTTGACGACGAATTCGCATTACTTCTTCAGCTTCTGAAGTTACTTCTGATGCTTGACCTTGGCTTCCACTTTGTGGTTGGTGTATCATTACACGGGAATGTGGTAATGCGATACGATGACCTCTTTCACCACCAGCCAAAACAAATGAAGCCATTGAGGCTGCAATTCCTACACAAATAGTTGTAACATTGGCTTCAACATGATGCATAGCATCATAAACCGAAATACCACATGTAACAGAACCTCCAGGCGAGTTTATATATACATATAAACGTTTTGTTTCATCTTCAGCACTTAAATAAAGCATAATACCAACTAATTGGTTAGCAAGTTCGTCATCTAAATCGGAACCTAAAAAAAGAAGTCGTTCTCTATATAAACGATTATATAGATCAATCCATTGAGGTGCAGGTTCTCCAGGAAGTCGATAAGCTACTTTAGGTACACCAATAGGCATATATTTTTAATTCTTACTTAATGACACTCTTCTTTATTAATTTCATATAGACAAAGTCATTTACTAATATATACTATTAGTATAGTTTATTTATTAAGAAAGTCAAAAAAAAAGTTTAAAAATTATATGGGTTTACCTTGGTACCGTGTACATACAGTTGTTTTAAATGATCCAGGGCGTTTAATCGCTGTTCATTTAATGCATACTTCACTAGTTTCTGGTTGGGCTGGTTCAATGGCTTTATATGAACTTGCTGTTTTTGATCCTTCAGATCCTGTCTTAAACCCAATGTGGCGTCAAGGAATGTTTGTTATTCCATTTATGACACGTTTAGGGATTACAAAATCTTGGGGTGGCTGGAGTATTAGTGGAGAAAGTGCAACTAATCCTGGAATCTGGAGTTATGAAGGTGTAGCAGCAGCACACATTGTGTTATCTGGTCTTCTATTTCTAGCTGCCATTTGGCACTGGGTATACTGGGATTTAGAATTATTCCGTGATCCTCGTACAGGTGATCCAGCTTTAGATTTACCAAAGATTTTTGGTATTCACCTATTCCTTTCTGGATTACTTTGTTTTGGTTTTGGTGCATTCCATGTAACTGGTCTTTTTGGCCCAGGTATTTGGGTTTCAGATCCATACGGAATTACTGGAAGTGTTCAACCAGTTGCACCTGCTTGGGGACCAGAAGGATTTGATCCTTATAATCCAGGTGGTATCGCAGCTCACCATATTGCCGCGGGTATCTTAGGTATCTTAGCTGGTTTATTCCACCTTACTGTTCGACCTCCACAGCGTTTATACAAAGCCCTACGTATGGGTAACATTGAAACAGTTCTTTCTTCAAGTATTGCTGCAGTTTTCTGGTCAGCTTTTGTTGTTGCTGGAACAATGTGGTATGGTTCTGCAGCTACTCCTATTGAATTATTTGGACCGACTCGTTACCAGTGGGATCAGGGCTTCTTCCAAGAAGAAACTCAAAGACGTGTTCAGAAAAACCTAGCAGAAGGTAGCAGTTTATCTGAAGCATGGTCTAGAATTCCTGAGAAATTAGCTTTCTACGATTACATCGGTAACAACCCAGCAAAAGGTGGACTTTTCCGAGCTGGTCCTATGGATAATGGAGATGGTATTGCCGCAGGATGGTTAGGACACGCAGTTTTTACTGATAAAGACGGTCGTGAATTATCTGTACGTCGTATGCCTACATTCTTCGAAACTTTCCCAGTTTTATTAATTGATAATGATGGTGTTGTACGAGCAGATGTACCTTTCCGTCGAGCAGAGTCAAAATATAGTATTGAACAAGTAGGTGTTTCAGTAAGCTTCTATGGTGGAGAACTTGATGGAGTAAGCTTTAGCGATCCTGCAACAGTTAAAAAGTATGCAAGACGTGCTCAATTAGGTGAAATTTTCGAATTTGATCGTGCGACTTTACAGTCTGATGGTGTATTCCGTAGTAGCCCTCGTGGTTGGTTTACATTTGGTCATCTTTGTTTTGCTTTATTATTTTTCTTTGGTCATATTTGGCATGGTGCAAGAACTATTTTCCGAGATGTTTTTGCTGGTATCGACCCTGATCTTGATGAGCAAATCGAATTTGGTGCTTTCCAAAAACTTGGTGATATTACTACAAAACGCCAAGCAATTTAATTAGAAAAGTCTTATAAATTTATTTTCTTAAGCAATGGGCGAAGCCTGAAGGTTTAGTTCTGCGCACAAATTATTTAACTTTAACAAAATTATAAAATGGAAGCATTAGTTTATACCTTTTTACTAGTTGGGACATTAGGAATTATCTTTTTTGCAATTTTCTTCCGAGATCCTCCTCGAGTTATAAAATAGATAGTTATAGTTGCGCTGCTGGCTGCCTTTCAAGGCAGCGCTCAGCGCAAAAGTAAGATTAATCTTCATGCTCTTGAAAAGGATCTCGTAATTCTTGTGAAGGAGGTCCAAAACCAACATAAATTGAATAACCAGTAATACTAAGTAAAAGACAACCTATAAATATAGTAGAAAAAAAAGCTGGAGTTTCCATATGTATTGTGCAATAGAATTTTAAATATCATATTACGGAAAGTAAAAAAAATCTAATTTAAAAAAAATATGGCAACTACATCAAAAGCCAAAGCTCCGATCAGTAAAGGAAAAATTACTTCACTAGGGACTGCATTAAAGCCACTTAATTCAGAATATGGTAAAGTAGCTCCAGGTTGGGGTACAACTGTTTTAATGGCTGTTTTTATGGGTCTTTTCGCCCTTTTCTTAGTTATTATTTTACAGATTTATAACTCTTCGGTTATTTTAGATGGTGTTGGAAATAGCTGGGCAAGTTTAGGCTAGAATTTGGTAGACTCTCCATTGGAGAGTTTACTTTTAAGTGTTAAGATATAAAAGAGAGCCGCAACGCGGTCTAGCTTAACTATGATTTATTATACATTTAATAAAAATAAATAAAAAAATATATACATATATAATGAGTAAAGTTTATGATTGGTTTGAAGAGCGTTTAGAAATTCAGTCAATTGCTGATGATATCACAAGTAAATATGTACCACCACATGTAAATATCTTTTACTGTTTAGGCGGAATTACACTAACTTGTTTTATTGTACAAGTTGCTACTGGTTTTGCTATGACTTTTTACTACCGTCCTACAGTAACAGAGGCTTTTGCTTCAGTTCAATATATTATGACAGATGTTAATTTTGGATGGTTAATTCGATCTATCCATAGATGGTCTGCAAGTATGATGGTTTTAATGATGATTTTACATGTTTGCCGAGTTTATTTAACTGGTGGATTTAAAAAACCACGCGAACTTACTTGGGTAACAGGAGTAATTTTATCAGTTTGTACTGTATCATTTGGTGTTACTGGATATTCACTACCATGGGACCAAGTTGGATACTGGGCTGTTAAAATTGTAACAGGTGTACCAGATGCAATCCCTGTTATTGGTTCTTTTGTAGTAGAATTATTACGTGGAAGTGTAAGTGTAGGACAATCTACGTTAACACGTTTCTATAGTTTACATACTTTTGTTCTTCCATTATTAACTGCAGTATTTATGCTTATGCATTTCTTAATGATTCGTAAGCAAGGAATTTCAGGTCCATTATAAGAAGAATTTTTATTAAAATTTAACAGATAGAACTATATTTAACAAAGGAGAAAAATGGGCGTTACTAAAAAACCAGATTTAACGGATCCTGTATTACGTGCTAAATTAGCTAAAGGAATGGGTCACAATTATTATGGTGAACCTGCATGGCCGAATGATTTACTTTATATTTTCCCAGTAGTTATTTTAGGGAGTATTGCTGCTGTTACTGGATTATCTGTTCTTGATCCAGCTGTTATTGGAGAACCAGCAAACCCTTTTGCTACTCCATTAGAAATTTTACCTGAATGGTATTTCTTCCCAACATTTAACTTACTTCGTACAATTCCAAATAAGTTACTTGGTGTTCTTTCAATGGCAGCAGTTCCTGCTGGTTTATTAACTGTTCCATTTATTGAGAACATTAATAAATTCCAAAACCCGTTCCGTCGCCCAGTTGCAACAACAGTATTTCTTGTAGGAACTGTTTTTGCTGTTTGGATGGGTATTGGTGCTACAATGCCAATTGATCAAGCTTTAACTTTAGGTTTATTTTAATTATAAGCTGAGCGCTGCCTTGAGGCAGCCTCAGCTCTAGTTATTTTTAATATAATTTTTATAAATTTTATTTATTTCTATTTCAGTTAATTGCTCCTCAATAATTAATTTATGAGCTATTAAATCTAATAGGTTTCTATGAGAAATTAATAAATCAGTTGCTGTTTGAAATAGATCTTTAAGAATGGTTTGGATTAAAATATCTCGTTGTTGTTGATAACCTAAATTAGACTCAAAACCTTGATTTGTATAAAAATACTCATCAGATGAAATCGAGTTTCTAGATTTTGACCATTTTGGAATCATTTTAGAATAAAATAATTTATTTGTTGTTTGCCAAATCCAAAAATCTAAAAAACGCCAATTAATAAGTACACCTTCTTTATTTTGTTCATTCATAATATTTAAAAAGGTTTTTTTACGATTAAGGAGTAATTGATTATATGAATATGTTTCGGATTGACTAAATCTGGCGCTAGCATGGCGCGCTAGCGCGGCTTGATTTTGTGCTAAAAAAATCTCTTTGTTATACATTCCATATTTATCAACCATTGTAATAATAATATGTGTTGCTTTTTCTAAAGCATCTTGACCTTGTTGACTAATCCAAAAAGACTCAACTTCTGCATCTTTTTTATCTTGAAATTTATTTAATTCTGTTAATACATAAAATTCAGCAGCAATTCCAGCAAGATAACCTAAAACTTTTGATTCTAAATGTTTTTTAGATATATTTTGTTCTAAAAATATTTTCTTTGAATATCGTAAATTTTTAGGTCGAGGGTGTAATTCTAAATTAAGTTTTGATTCTAATTCCGGTGTTATTAAATGTATAATACCTAAGCCTGCTTGGTAGTACGATAATCGTGTTTTTAAAAAAATATCAACTCCACTCTGCCCACCCGTGGGCAGAGTGGAGTCGTTTGAATTTGTCGCGCTAGCGGATTCAGTACTATATGTAGATATACGATTTAAACCGTGTTTTAAAGTTTCATTCGTATGATAATTTTGTTTATCTCGAATGATTTTTAATAATGATTCATTAACCATTGCTGATAAATCGGCTCCACTAAAACCAGAGGTACATCTACCAAAGTAATCCCATAAAATTGGATCTGTAGCTTGAGTTTTATTTTTTATATGAAGCTTAAGAATTTCAATTCGCACTAATTTACTTGGTAATTCTAATTGAAAAATTCGATCGAAACGCCCAGGTCTTATAAAAGCAGGGTCTAATGAATTTACAAAATTTGTAGCTGCAATAACTACTACATTATTACGTTCTGAAAATCCATCCATTTGTACTAAAAATTCAGTTAAAAGCTGTAAATCATCTTTAGATTTAGAAGAATCTTCATAATTTGAATTAAACCCGCCACAACAGCCTTCTCGAGCTTTACCAAGAGCATCGATTTCATCAATAAAAATAATAGACGGAGATTCTTTTTTTGCCTTTCGAAAAAGATCTCTTAATCGAGCTGCCCCTACTCCACTTTGGTTTTCTTTAAATTCACTTCCTGCAGTAAAAAAGAATGTAACGTTTGCTTCGCCTGCAATTGCTTGTGCTAATAATGTTTTACCTGTTCCAGGAGGTCCAACTAAAAGATAGCCTTTAGGGAATGAAATATGGTCTTGTATCCCTTTTTTTTTGGATTTTAGTGACTGTACTAATTCATTTAAATCAGGGGCTAACTTACTTAGCCCTGCAATATCTTTAAATTTCTTTTTATTTGTGGATTTACCTATTTTACGTGCTTTAGTTTTTCTATTATCAGTTTTTGAAGCATTAATTTGATCCTTAATTATAAAACAGGCCCAAACTGGAAAAAAAGCAGCATATAATTTTATAATACAAGTTAAATTATATAAAATATTTTTTTTATTTTCATTAAAAAAATTTATTTTTGGTAAATCCGATTTACATAGTTCTTTAGTTCGAAAAAAATTTTTTTTATATCGATTTTTGCTTAAAGGGTGGGCTTTAGATAGATCTTTAGATTGATTTAAAAATAAATTAGAGGTTTTTTCTAAATTTAAATCAGTTTTTTCTTTTAAATTTAAAAAAATCTCTTTATTAGATGTATTTGGAGGTAGAGTAATACGTAAAAATTGATCAGTATTTTTTAATTGAATTAAAATAAATTTATCATAAATATCAATTTTTTTAAAATTTAAAACATTTATAATCGATTTTTTCTTTTTTTGTTTTTTACAAAAATTCAACCAACTAGTAGATGTTATTTTAGATTGATTTAAAAATAAAAATGAATATCGAGCATAACTAGCTTGCCAGCAACCAAGAATTAATCCTAAAGGTAAAATAATCGCTCGTAAACTTGTTTCAAAAGTCCAATTATCAACGATTTGGTTTCGAGTTAAGAAAAAACCACTTTTTAATTCTCTTAAGAACTCTTTTTTACTATAATTAAGAAGACCAATAAGAGTTGTTTCTTCTTGACCTGTTTTATCTTGTATAAAAAGTTTGAGTAATCTTTGATAAAGATGCGGTCGAAACCAACGCCAAAAATCCCATGTATAATAAAGACTCTGATAAAAAAGTAAAAGAAAAGTTTGATGAAGTACAGTTTTATAATTTTTTTTATTATAAGCTTGTTTTAAAAAAACTTTTATATTCTCTTTAGATTGAAATTCAGTTTTTTTTAAATCTGAATATGGACGCCATTTTGATACATGAACTTGATCGTTATCATCTTGTCCCTTATTATTATTTAACATATGTCCTCTAAGTTTTTATATATAATACCATGAAAGATAAAAACGGAGAAGGTGGGATTCGAACCCACGGTAACTTTCATTACACTGGTTTTCAAGACCAGAACCATAAACCACTCGGACACCTCTCCTGATTAGATAATAACAAATAAACTTAAAAAAGAAAAGCATTGTGAAATTATATCTTATATTATAAGATATAAGTATGTGGGATGTAGCGCAGTTTGGTAGCGCATTGCATTTGGGATGCAAGGGCCGCAGGTTCGAATCCTGTCATCCCAATTATTTTTATTTTTATAGCAAGTGGGTTAAACCCACCCACGCTGTGCTCTACAAGGCCACGCGCTTGCGGGCTCTAGCAAGGTGGGTTAAACCCACCCCGAAATTTTTAGAAAAAAGGAAAAACCAGAGGATCAGGGAAAAATCTATTGATTTCAATTAATAAACCAGCAAGAAAACCAAACCATACAGCAGCTAACACAGGAGCTGTAGATAGATATGTAGTGAAATTGTTCACATTACCTCCTAAAGTTTAAAGACTAATATTAGTATATAACAGATATATAGATAGTTTGCTTAAAAACAAAATATTTACTTATTTTCCAATAAATAAATATTCTGGGTACTTTTCTTGAACTTTTATTAATGATTGCGTTTTACCTTCTTCTTGCCAATAATTAATAATTTCTGTTGTTTGGTTAAGTAAAGTAATAGCTTCGTGTTGTGAAATCCAAGGTTTAGTTTCTAATTGATTCTTTAATTCTTCCCAAGCATCTTTTCTTGGCCAGAAAAAATACTCTGTAATAGGACTTGTTGTTTCTCCAAGCTTTTGGTCTATAGCTACTGCAATGCTTTTTTCAAGCCATAAAAATTTTAAAACAAATTTTTCCATAATTTTTTATTATAAACGTTCGTTAATTGTAAGCCAGTTTTGAGCTTCTATATAATTTGTTGGAGCTAATCGAATAGCCTCTCGCCAATAATCAGCTGCTTTATTAAATAAAGTTTCTGATGCTTGTGCATCTCCCATTTCAATGGCTTGTTCTCCTCGATAATGATAAATAACAGCAATATTATTTAAAGCTTGTGGTAAACAAGGATTTCTTTCTAAAGCTTGGTAATAATATTCTAAAGCTTTTGTATGTTCACCATTACTTGTATGAATTAATCCAATGTTATATAAAATATAACTACGATCATAGGGATCAACCTCTAATCGCATAGCTTCATAATAATTTTGTAAAGCTTCAGCATATTCACCTTCTGCTTGTGCAGACATACCATCTCGGTAATAAGTAAAAGCTTCTTTTTCTCGTTTTGTTGTAGGTAATATCTTTAAAAGAATATCAGCAATAACAGTAAATGTTTTATCTAGTTGAACTCAACAAAGTTGGTCTTCAAAACCGTGCATGAGACTTTTACCTCACACGGCTTCTCACTGTGTGTCAATTTTTCAGTTTTAATTACTTTTAATTGAATCCTTTTGCGTGGGTACCCGCTTAACCTGTTCCTAAATTTGCTTGCAAACCTTTAGACTTCTATTTTACGTTGAAAAAAGTTTTAGTATTATTTTAATATACTAAATTAATGACGCGCTTTAATAGATTCTTTATATAGTCGTAGGTTTATATTAACTCAGCTTCAAATTTATTGTGAGTTTTTTTTACTTAGCTAGTTTAAGTAAATTTAAGTTTCAGGCCGCACTAAAATTATCGTTTCTTTGTGATCTAGGCATTTAATTATTTATACAACTTTGTTGTTTTCTCATATCTGTGCTGGGGGGGGGTTCCCCCCCCAGCACAGCTAAATTAAGCTTGCGTTGTTACCTGGTAACGTGCACGTGCTCTTTTAAAAGCTAAATTAGCTTCAATTTTTTCTTTGCGGCTTTCAGCTTTATCTAAAACTTTTTTTGCTTCTTCAAATGCTTCTGACGCTTGGTCTGAATCGATATCTGATCCTAATTCAGCTTCATTAATTAAAATAGTGATTTTATTATCTTTAATTAATGCAAATCCACCCATTAGAACCATAGAAACCCATTCAGTTCCTGAACGAACTAACATTACACCAATATCTAACCCAGTAATTAAAGGTGTATGATTATTTAATACACCCATTTGTCCAGTACTTGTGGGTAAAATAATTTCTGTAGCTTCTTCATTCCAAAATACACGGTCAGGTGCCATAATACAGACTTGTAAACTCATATCTCTTTATTTATTTTAAGTGTGCCTAAGCACACTTTGTGTAATTAACCAAGACTACTTGCTTTCGCAATTGCCTCATCTAAGTTTCCAACTAAGTAGAACGCTTGCTCAGGAAGAGCATCTAATTCACCAGTTAGGATTAATTGGAAACCTTGAATAGTTTCAGCTAATGTTACATACTTACCAGGAGATCCTGTAAATACTTCTGCTACAAAGAACGGCTGAGATAAGAAACGCTCAACTTTACGTGCTCGCGCTACAACTAGACGGTCTTCTTCAGATAATTCATCTAGACCTAGAATTGCAATAATATCTTGAAGCTCTTTATAACGCTGAAGAGTCTTTTTAACAGACTGTGCAACACCATAGTGCTCTTCACCAACGATCCAAGGCTGAAGCATTGTTGACGTAGAATCTAATGGATCTACTGCTGGGTAAATTCCTTTAGATGCTAAATTACGAGATAGTACAGTAGTGGCATCAAGGTGAGCAAATGTTGTTGCAGGAGCTGGGTCAGTTAAGTCATCAGCTGGTACATAAACTGCTTGAATAGAAGTAATAGATCCATCTTTTGTTGATGTGATTCGTTCCTGTAAACCACCCATTTCAGTACTTAATGTTGGCTGGTAACCTACAGCAGAAGGCATACGACCTAGTAGTGCAGATACTTCAGAACCTGCTTGTACGAAACGGAAAATATTATCAATAAATAATAATACATCTTGGTTATTAACATCTCGGAAGTACTCAGCCATTGTTAATGCTGTTAGACCTACACGCATTCTAGCTCCAGGAGGCTCATTCATTTGACCATAAACTAGAGCAACTTTAGAATCACTAAGTTTGTTTTCGTTAATAACCCCAGATTCTTTCATTTCCATGTAAAGGTCATTACCTTCACGTGTACGCTCACCTACACCACCAAAAACTGAAACACCACCGTGTGCTTTTGCAATGTTGTTGATTAGTTCCATAATTAGAACTGTTTTACCTACACCAGCACCACCGAAAAGACCAATTTTACCACCACGTCGGTATGGAGCAAGAAGATCTACAACCTTAATACCTGTCTCAAAGATTGAAAGTTTAGTATCTAAATCTACAAAAGCAGGAGCTTTTCTATGAATCGGTAATGTAGCTTCGCTTTCTACTGTACCCATTTCATCAACAGGTTCACCTAATACATTAAAGATTCGACCAAGAGTACAAGTACCAACTGGTACACTTAAAGCAGAACCAGTATCTTTAACAGACATACCTCGCATTAAACCATCTGTAGCACTCATTGAAATAGCACGTACAAGGTTATCTCCTAGTAACTGTTGAACTTCACAAACTACTTTTAATTCTTGTCCAGCTTCATTAGTACCTTCTACAATTAATGAGTTGTAAATACTTGGCATATTACCAGTTGAAAAAGCAATATCCATTACAGGACCAATAATTTGTGTAATCGTACCTGAGTTAACTACTGTTTTAGTCATTTTATTTAAAAAAAGAGTTCTTTTACGAACCGTAATATTGTCAACTTATCAGTTTATTAAGATTATTAAAGTAGAACGCACTGCGCTCTCACAAATGATAACATATTTATAAAAAAATGTCTTACAGTTGATTTTTGATGTCATTAAATGTTATTGTATTTGAAAGCTTCCGTGGTGGAATGGTAGACACTCATGATTTAAAATCATGTGCGATATTCGCATACCGGTTCAAGTCCGGTCGGAAGTAATAATAGTGTATATATGTAATTTGTAGTTGTGGTAATGGTAACCCCCCGGGGGGGGGGGTTTACCCGGGCGTAGACTTAATTAGTCTAGCGGACGCATTGATAGTACTGGCTCGTTATCACGATCAATACCTTTCTCAAATCCAGCTGCTGCTGCACGTGCTCGACCTGCATGCCATAAATGACCTACAAAGAAGAAGAAGAAAAGTACGAAATGTGAAGTTGAAAGCCAACTACGAGGGTTTACGTAGTTTACTGCGTTAATTTCAGTTGCTACACCACCTACTGAGTTTAGAGAACCTAGAGGTGCATGAGTCATGTACTCTGCAGAACGACGCTCTTGCCATGGCTGAATATCATACTTCAGCTTGTTAAGGTCAAGACCGTTTGGTCCACGTAGAGGCTCAACCCATGGGCCACGGAAATCCCAGAAACGCATAGTTTCACCACCAAAAATGATTTCTCCAGTTGGAGAACGCATTAGGTACTTACCAAGACCTGTAGGACCTTGAGCAGAAGCTACGTTAGCTCCAAGTCGCTGATCTCGAACAAGGAAAGTGAAAGCTTGAGACTGTGAAGCTTCAGGACCTGTAGGACCATAGAATTCACTAGGGTATACAGTAGTGTTGAACCAAACCATTGGTACTGCAATGAAAGCCATTAGTGAAACAGATGCAAGACTGTAAGAAAGGTAAGCTTCTCCAGACCATACAAAAGCACGTCGAGCCCAAGCAAATGGCTTAGTTAGAATATGCCAAAGACCACCAAAGATCTCAATAGTTCCGATCCAAATGTGACCACCGATAACATCTTCCATGTTATCAACACTACAGATCCAACCATCACCACCAAAAGGTGATTTTAGAATGTATCCAAAAATTACAAATGGACTTAGTGTTGGATCTTTGATAACTCGAACGTCTCCACCACCTGGAGCCCAAGTATCGTAGATACCACCAAAGTACATTGCCTTCCAAACTAGTAACCATGCACCAAATCCTAAAAGGATTAAGTGAATACCTAGAATAGTAGTCATTTTGTTCTTATCTTTCCAAACATAACCAAAGAATGGGAAAGATTCTTCTAAAGTTTCAGGACCAATTAAAGAATGGTAAACACCACCAAAACCTAAAACAGCAGAAGAAATTAGGTGAAGTACACCACTAACGAAGTAAGGAAAAGTATCGATAACTTCTCCACCAGGACCTACACCGTAACCTAAAGTAGCTAAATGAGGAATAAGGATAAGACCTTGTTCGTACATTGGTTTTTCTGGTACAAAGTGAGCAACTTCAAATAAGTTCATTGCACCAGCCCAGAAAACAATAAGACCCGCATGTGCTACATGCGCACCTAAAAGTTTTCCAGAAAGATTAATTAGTCGAGCATTACCAGACCACCATGCAAAACCGGTAGATTCCTGATCACGACCACCAATAGTTAAAGTTCCATTAAAGAGCGTTTCCACGTGGTAGAACCTCCTCAGGGAATACAAGTTGTTCATGAGGCTGATCTTGAGCAGCCATCCAAGCTCGAATACCTTCATTTAGAAGAATATTCTTAGTGTAGAAAGTTTCAAATTCAGGGTCTTCTGCAGCACGGATCTCTTGAGAAACGAAATCGTAAGCTCGTAAGTTAAGTGCAAGACCTACAACACCAATAGCACTCATCCAAAGTCCAGTTACTGGAACAAATAGCATGAAGAAGTGTAGCCAACGCTTGTTAGAGAAAGCAACACCAAAAATTTGTGACCAGAAACGGTTTGCAGTTACCATTGAGTAAGTCTCTTCTGCCTGAGTTGGGTTGAATGCACGGAAAGTGTTTGCACCATCACCATCTTCAAATAGAGTGTTTTCTACAGTTGCACCGTGAATAGCACAAAGTAGAGCAGCACCTAAAACTCCAGCTACACCCATCATGTGGAATGGGTTAAGAGTCCAGTTATGGAAACCTTGGAAGAATAAGATGAAACGGAAAATTGCTGCAACACCAAAAGAAGGTGCGAAGAACCAACCAGACTGACCTAGAGGGTAGATTAAGAATACAGAAACAAATACTGCAATCGGACCAGAGAACGCAATTGCGTTGTAAGGACGAATTTGTACTGCTCGTGCAATCTCAAACTGACGTAACATGAAACCAATTAGACCAAATGCACCATGTAAAGCTACAAAAGTCCATAGGCCACCAAGTTGGAACCAACGAGTAAGGTCACCTTGTGCTTCAGGTCCCCATAAAAGTAGTAGTGAGTGAGCCATACTGTTTGCAGGAGTAGAAACTGCTGCTGTTAAGAAGTTACAACCTTCTAGGAAAGAAGAAGCTAGTCCATGTGTGTACCATGAAGTAACAAATGTAATTCCAGTAAGCCAACCACCTAATGCCATGTAAGCACAAGGAAATAATAATAGACCAGACCAACCAACAAAAACGAAACGATCACGTTTTAGCCAGTCATCTACATCATCAAACCAACCACGTTGTTCTTTAGTTTTACCAATCGCTATAGTCATAGCGTAATCTCCAGTTTAAATTAAAATAATAAGTTTATGCACGAATGCTTGTACACTTTACTTTTCTATGTAATAAAAATTATAGAATTAATAGATTCGTTTTTCACTCTACTAATTAATATTATTTTTTGTTGTAAATGTCATCAAAAGCCTGCGCATGTCACTGGGTTAAATTATTTACGCATAAAAAATGAAACGACTATATCTACAACAATTATATTGACTTATAACTACGTATATAAAATACAAATTAAATGAATTAATAAATTAAAAACCTGAAGATTTACAATCCTTTTCAAAAAAGGACTTCTTGGACTAGAGGCTTATAAGACGCTTTGAGCGTATTTCAACTGAGATATCTAATTAATTCATCAAGCTAATAAATCTTATAAGTTATTTACCAACAAGAGAAGGTATAAAGACATGCGAGCCAAATGACTACACAAAGGTAAAAAAGAAAAAAAAAATAAGACCCCACCCCGTTGCGACTCCACAGGTGGACTCTACCCCAACGGGGTGGGGTCGTGTTATATATATAATAGTGGGGGGTCCCCAAGCGCCTATATATAAAACAATTATGGATTTTCGAGATTTAATTGCATCTTTAAATACACCTATAATACAGCCTGAAGGTATTATTATAATTTCATTATTAATAACTCTTTTTCTTGATTTATTGTCTCAGAAACCAATAAGTTGGCTACCCTGGATTCCTGTTGGCGGTTTAATTTTAAGTTTAGGTAGTCTAGGTATTCGTTTTAATGAAGTTACAAGTATTACTCAAGATTTTTTTAATAATCAAACAATTGCTTTTCTTGGAAGTTTTCAAGGAGATGCTATTAGTATTATTTTTAGATTTTTTATGAGTTTATCAGGAATTTTATGTATTTTACTTTCATTAGAATATATTGAAAAAACCCGAACAGCTTTAATAGAATTTCTTATTCTTTTTGTTACTGCAACATTAGGTGCTATGTTTTTAGTTGGAACAAATGATTTAGTTACTCTTTTTGTAGCATTAGAAACATTAGGTTTATCTTCATACCTATTAACTGGTTATATGAAAAGAGATATGCGTTCCAATGAAGCGGCTTTAAAATATTTACTTATTGGAGCTTTAAGTTCATCATTTCTTCTTTATGGAATTTCTTGGCTTTATGCCCTTTCAGGAGGACATTTAGAACTTAATTATATTCTTGCTAATTTTATAGCAACAGATTTTAACTCTTCTTTATATTTACCATTAATTTTAATTACAGTTGGGATTGCCTTTAAATTATCAGCTGCCCCATTTCATCAATGGACCCCTGATGTTTATCAAGGATCTCCAACCCCAATTGTTGCTTTTTTATCAGTAGGCTCAAAAGCAGCAGGTCTTGCTTTAGCTACTCGTGTGTTAGCAATAATATTTCCATATCTTAATTTACAAGTTCATATTTTATTTGAAATCTTAGCAGTACTTAGTATGATTTTAGGTAATTTAATTGCTATTACCCAAACAAGTCTAAAACGTATGCTTGGTTATTCATCAGTTGGACAAGCAGGCTTTTTAATGATTGGATTAATTACTGGCTTTCAAGATGGTTATTCAAGTATGTTACTTTACCTATTCATTTATATTTTAATGAATTTAGGAGCTTTTGCTTGTGTCATTTTATTTGGCTTACGAACTGGTACTGACCAAATTAAAGATTATAGTGGTTTATATAAGAAAGACCCATTACTAGCTATATGCCTTACTGTTTGTCTTTTATCATTAGGGGGTATTCCACCTCTTGCAGGTTTTTTTGGCAAACTTTATCTTTTTTGGGCAGGTTGGCAATCAGGTTTTTATTTACTTGTTTTTGTGGGTTTAACTGTGAGTGTTATTTCAATTTATTATTACCTTCGAGTTATTAAATTAATGTTTATTAAAGAATACCAAGCAATGTCACTTTGTATTCAAAATTATGGTGTGAATACGCTAACGCAGGAAGACTTTTCTCAAGCTACGCTTACAGGGAAGAATACTTTCTCTCTTACTTTAATTCAACCCATTGAGTTATGTATTAGTTTATGTGTATTTGGTTCAATATTTGTAGGGCTAGCAAGTAGTCCTTTAATCGAATTAATACAAAAAGCTATTTTTTATACTCCATATATTCAAGCTCCTATTTCATTATCTACTAATTTTTAAATATCGCCGGGCTTGCTCGGCGTTGCGTTTACGCACTGCACAGTGCGTGGGCGCTCCAACAGTTGGTCTTACGTAAAAAAAATGGGGATAAACGGACTCGAACCGCTGACATTCTGCTTGTAAGGCAGACGCTCTACCAACTGAGCTATATCCCCTAAATATATTATATATTATCATCGACTCCACTACAAGCGACCACACTCTGCCCACGGGTGGGCAGAGTGGGGTAGGTCACCTGTGTCGACTCCCCTCCAGGGGAGTAGAGTCGACTCCCCTCCAGGGGAGTAGAGTCTACCCCAACGGGGTGGGGTCGACCCCACTCTGCCCACCCGTGGGCAGAGTGTAGTCGACCTGGTAGCGCCAGAACTTGGCTAGCTGTGGGGCAGCTTTGCTGCCCACAGCACTAGGCGACTAAGCTGCTTTAAAGATAGCAGTATATTCGGCAATAGCCTCTTTTAGCATACCTTCTGCTTCTGGAGTAAAAGTTTTTGTTGATTTAACAATTTCGATTAAGTCAGACTTATTAGTATTTACATACTCTCGTAAACCAATTAAGAAATCTTTTACTTCATCTACTTCAAGAACATCTAAGAACCCTGATACACCAGTGTAAATAGTAACAACTTGCTCTTCAACTGTAAGAGGTGCTGATTGAGCCTGTTTTAGTAGTTCACGTAAACGAACTCCTCTTGCAAGTTGGTTTTGAGTTGCTTGATCTAAATCTGAAGAGAATTGAGCAAATGCTTCAAGTTCAGCAAACTGAGCTAATTCTAGCTTTAATTTACCAGCAACTTGCTTCATTGCTTTAATTTGAGCAGCAGAACCTACACGAGATACTGAAATACCAACGTTAATTGCTGGTCGAATACCTGAGTTGAAAATATCAGCAGATAAGAAAACCTGTCCATCAGTAATTGAAATTACATTTGTTGGAATATATGCTGAAACGTCACCTGCTTGAGTTTCAACAATAGGTAAAGCAGTCATACTACCTTCACCTAAAGCATCACTTAATTTAGCAGCTCTTTCTAGTAAACGTGAATGTAAGTAGAATACATCTCCTGGGTATGCTTCACGCCCTGGTGGTCGTCTTAGTAGTAATGACATTTGTCGGTAAGCCTGTGCTTGTTTTGACAGATCATCATAAATTACAAGTGTATGACGGCCAGTATACATAAAGTACTCAGCTAAAGAAGCACCAGTATACGGAGCAAGGTATTGTAGAGTTGCTGGAGAATCAGCGTTTTCTGCAACAATGATTGAATAATCCATTGCGCCACGCTCTTCTAATGTAGTAACAATTTGAGCAACTGAAGAAGCTTTTTGTCCAATTGCAACATAAACACAAATAACTTCTTGACCACCTTGGTTTAGAATTGTATCTGTAGCTACAGCTGTTTTTCCAGTTTGACGGTCACCAATAATTAATTCTCGTTGACCACGACCAATAGGAATCATAGCATCAATAGCTACAAGTCCAGTTTGTAGAGGTTCATAAACTGAACGACGAGCAATAATACCTGGCGCTGGTGATTCAATAAGTCGAGTTGTATCCGCTGTAATATCACCTTTACCATCGATTGGTCGAGCTAATGCATCAACAACACGGCCTAAGAAAGCTTCACCAACTGGAATTTGTGCAATTTTACCAGTAGCTTTTACAGAAGCACCTTCTTGAATACTAAGGCCATCTCCCATTAAAACGGCACCGACGTTATCTGATTCAAGGTTTAAAGCAATACCAACAGTACCATCTTCAAACTCAACAAGCTCACCGGCCATTACTTTTTCTAGGCCATAGATTCTTGCAATTCCATCACCAACTTGAAGAACAGTACCTACATTAAGAACTTTAACCTCTTGGTTATATTGCTCAATCTGTTGGCGGATTATGCTACTAATTTCGTCTGGTCGAATTTTTACCATATAATTGTGTATAAGTGCTAGTTAGGTTTAGTTTTTTGCTAAATTGCCTAATAGTGCAATATTTAAATCAATAATTCGTCTTTGTACATTTGAATCTAAGCTAGTTTTTAATTTTTCAACAGCTTGATCTAAAGCAAGACGGCTTACTTGTTGGCATACCTGAGCAACTGCCTTTTCTTCTTCTAAACGTATTGTAGTTTGTTTAGTTTCTTCTAAACGCTTAATATCTTCTTCTACGCGATTTAGTAGATTTGTTGTACCTAAGGCTGCAGAAGCTTTACTTTGTGCACGAATTTCTTCAGCTTTAACTTTCGCTAATTCTAATTGTTCTTTCGCATCAGCAATTTTTTGCTCAGCTTCTTTATATCGGTCATCAGCATCTTGAAGAGTTTTTAAAATCATTTCCTTACGATTCGTAAGTAATGAACTTAAAACATCCCCTCCAACATACACTAATACTCCAATAACAACCGTTAGGTTAATAATATTAGTATCTAAAATATCAGTATTAATACCAATACCTTCCCCTAATGAAAAGTTTGATAAACTTATTCCCATCGTTCTACCTCGCAAGAATTTTATTCTCTGAATCCTTAATTATGTGTGTACATAATTGCTTATGTACACTTTGTAAGCCCTTTTTTATAGGAAAGGGTTAGCAAAAAGAATTGCTAGAGCAACTACTAGACCGTAAATTGTTAACGCTTCCATGAATGCTAGAGAAAGTAGAAGTGTACCACGAATTTTACCTTCAGCTTCTGGCTGACGTGCAATACCTTCAACAGCTTGACCAGCAGCATTACCTTGACCAATACCAGGACCAATAGCGCCTAGACCAATAGCAAGACTTGCAGCAATTACAGAAGCAGCAGAAATTAATGGATTCATATATCTCCTTTAAAAATATTTTCTTCTCATTTTGAATTAGAAGTAAATTCTTCCAATCACTATTAATGTAACAGTTTGAACCGTTTTCGGTAAACCCCCTAAAAAATAATTATTTTTATTTAGTGGCCTTCCATAGCTTCACCAATATAAGCAGCAGATAAAGTAGCAAAAATTAAAGCCTGAATTCCACTTGTAAATAATCCTAAAAACATTAATGGAATAGGGATAACTAAAGGTACTAAAGAGATTAAAACACCTACTACTAATTCATCTGCCAGAATGTTACCAAAAAGTCGGAAACTAAGCGATAATGGTTTAGTAAAGTCTTCTAGAATATTAATAGGTAATAAAATAGGAGTTGGCTGAATATATTTAGAGAAATAACCTAAACCTCTCTTATTTAAACCACCATAGAAATAAGCTAAAGATGTAAGAAGAGCTAATCCTGCTGTTGTATTAATGTCATTTGTAGGAGCTCCTAATTCACCATTAGGTAATTCAATAATTCTCCATGGAATTAGTGCCCCTGACCAGTTGGATACAAAAATAAATAAAAACATAGTACCAACAAAAGGAACCCAATTACGGTATTCTGCTTCACCAATTTGAGTTTTTGTCAGATCACGGATAAATTCTAATACATATTCAATAAAATTTTGTCCACCTTCTGGAACAGCTTTTAAATCTCTTGTTGTTAAAACAGCCATTGCTATAAGAATACCAATAACTATCCAAGAGTTAATTAAAACTTGCCCATGAACTTGGAAATCTCCAATTGTCCAATAAAAATGTTCTCCTACTTCTACGCTTGAAATGTCATAAAGATTCATAGACTCTGATAATAAATTCTAATCAATAAGTTAGGCAATTGAATTTATTATAATAAATAATAATTAAAAAAATTATTTAAAATAATTAAAACAAGTTTCACAAATTCGCACGCAATTCAGCTAGCTGCAGCCCGGCTGCCGTACTACCCCTGACGACCCCACGGGGTGGACTCTACTCCCCTGAGGGGAGTCGACCATTTATAATGGCATCAGTTAATTCATTAATAATTAATTCGACTGATCGGATGGAATCATCATTTGCAGGAATAAATAAATCAGCTAATTGTGGATTACAATTTGTATCTAAAAGTGAGATAGTTCGAATGTTTAATTTTAAACACTCTTTAACAGCATTTGCTTCTTTTGGTTGTCCAACAATTACTACAATGTCAGGTATTTTTGACATGTTTTTAACGCCACCAAAATATTTTTCTAATTTTTCTTTACGTTTTTTTAATAGTGATGATTCTTTTTTTGGAAGACTGTCTAACGTGCCATCTAATTCTTGTTTTTCTAAAACTTTTAGTTTTTCAATACAAATTTGCATTGTTGACCAATTGGTTAACATACCACCAAGCCATCTTTGGTTTACATAATGAGCTTCTGCTTTAATAGCAGCAGATTCAATAACTTTAGTGGCCTGGCGTTTTGTTCCTACAAATAAAATTGTTTTCCCTTGTTGGCTAGCTTGAAATAGAAATTTACAACATTCTTCTAAATATATAAGAGTTTGAAGAATATCAATAATATGAATTCCATTTCTTTCACCATAAATATAGGGGGCCATTTTTGGATTCCATTTTCGAACTTGATGACCAAAATGAACTCCTGAATCTAACATTTGTTCTAAAGTAACCATATAACTCCATAAAACCTACATTAAAATAATCGCCCACTAGGAGTGGACCTACCAGCGGGGTGGGGTCGTTTTTAGTAGCGCAAAACAGCGCACCTGTGCTTTTAACCTTCTTTATTAATAAAAGGAAGTAATCCCAGAACACGGGCTTGTTTAATACTTCGAGTCACTGCTCTTTGTTGTTTAGCTGTAAGTCGTGTCATTCGTCTTGGTAAAATTTTACCTTGTTCAGTTATAAATTTACGTAATAAATTTATATTTTTATAATCAATAACCTCATCAGGTTTTATTGGTGAAAAACGATTTCGAGAAACATTCATATTAAAAGTTTATATTTATAAAAAAAAAAAAAACGCACATCTATAGTATAGCGAAAAAAAATGATTTTGTAATGACTCAGACGGGATTTGAACCTGTGACCCAGAGGATATGAATCTCTTGCTCTGCCAACTGAGCTACTGAGTCTATCTGGGCGAACGACGGGATTTGAACCCGCGAATGATGGAGTCACAATCCATTGCCTTACCACTTGGCTACGCCCGCCATAGAAAGTATATAATGTTAATTAAAAAATTACAAGTAAAGTAGACAATATAGTTTGATTATTCTAACATAATACTAAGCGGCTGTAGCTCAGTTGGTAGAGCGCAACCTTGCCAAGGTTGATGCCGTGGGTTCGAGTCCCATCAGCCGCTTAAAAAAAATAAATAAAAGGGTTCGAGATCTCTTGCTACCCCTGGGAAGCAAGGTTGCTTGCTTGAGACCTGGAGGGGAGTCGAATTTTGCACCCGTGGGGTCGATGCCCGAGTGGTTAATGGGGGCGGATTGTAAATCCGCTGGCTTGCCTACGCTGGTTCAAATCCAGCTCGGCCCATTTAGCGTCCTTAGTTCAGTTGGTAGAACGCAGGTCTCCAAAACCTGATGTCGTAGGTTCGAGTCCTACAGGGCGTGTTTTATTTTGTTTTTTGCGACTATATTTTGTTCTTAAAAAATCATGTTAATATACTAACAACAGTTGCTTTTAATGCACCGATACGGTTTACAAAACCGTATTTGTAATAAAAATTTATTATGATTTTATTATTTCAGCTTGCACTTTTTGCTTTAGTTGCACTATCTTTCGTATTAGTTGTTGGAGTTCCTGTTGTATTTGCTTCTCCTGATGGATGGAGTAGTGCTAAAGGTTTAGTGTTCTCTGGAGCAGGTCTATGGGTTGTACTTGTTTTCTTAGTAGGACTTTTAAATTCTTTTGTAATCTAACTAGTTATGCAAACACCATTGCTGGGCCTACTGAGCCCAGCTCGAAAGACCAACAAAAAACTTAATAAAACTATAGCGGGTGACGTGACTCGAACACGCGACATTGGACTTGGAAGGACCACGCTCTACCAACTGAGCTACACCCGCATGTATTTATAATACATGTAATTCTGAAATAAATCAATGTGCCGCGGGTAGGATTCGAACCTACACAAAACAACTTAGAAGGTTGATGCCCGTCCATTAGGCGACCGTGGCTCAATACATTTATATAATATTATATTTTAAACATTGCTGCAACTAATTTAAAATAGTTGCAGCAAGTCGACCCCACTCTGCCCACCCGTGGGCAGAGTGTAGTCGACTCCCCTCCAGGGGAGTAGAGTCTACCCCAGCGGGGTGGGGTCGACTCCACAGAGTGGGGTCGCTAGCGTTATTTATTCATAACCAAAAACTTGACTAAAACCTTCTTGTACTTTATATCCAGAATCAATAGATTCTAAAGGATCTTTTCTTAATCTATGACGTAAACATAATGTAATAATTGTAAAAATATCTTTCGGAGTTACCTTTAAACGACCTTCAAACGCCGCTAAAGCCTTAGCTGCACGATTTGTTACAATATCTCCTCGTAAACCATCTACATCTAATTCCGAACAAATTTGAGAGATTTTTACACGTAAATCATAATCTAATTCTACATCTTGTAAACGTAGTCGTGCGTCAGTAATTTTTGTTGTTAATTCATCTTGAGAATCTTGATAATTCTTTCTAAATTCATTAGGGTTTTCATCAAATAAAGCTCGCTGTTCTACAATTTTAACTCTTAATGAAGGTTCTTTTACTGTTCCAATTTGAGCGTGCATACCAAAACGATCTAATAATTGCGGTCGTAATTCTCCTTCTTCTGGGTTTCCAGAACCTACTAAAATAAAACGTGCTGGATGGCAAATTGAAATTCCTTCTCGTTCAACTGTATTCCAACCTGAAGCAGCTGAATCTAAAAGTACATCTACTAAATGGTCATCTAATAAATTAACTTCATCTACATATAAAATTCCTCGGTTTGCTTTAGCTAATAAACCAGGCTCAAAAGCTTTTACCCCCTCAGTTAAGGCTTTTTCAATATCAATTGTGCCACAAACTCGGTCTTCTGTTGCACCAAGTGGTAAATCTACCATTGGAATTTTCATTTTAGAAACTGGAACTTCAATATCATCAAGAATCATAGTACGAACTGAATCGCTCATTAATTCCGGATCAGTAGGGTCTGAATTGTATGGATCATTTGTAGCAACATCGATTTCAGGTAATAAATCAACTAAAGCTCTAACTGTAGTTGATTTTCCAGTTCCTCGATCACCCATAATCATAACACCACCGATTTTCGGGTCGATAACATTTAAAATTAAAGCTAATTTCATTTCCTCTTGACCTACAATTGCAGTAAAAGGAAAAACAGGACGATCATTAGTTTCAACCATATAATTTAATAAATATTTTCTAAATTACTTAATGTATTGTAAAGTATTTTAAACATTTCGCCAAGTTGCGCGCAAGCAAAGCTTCGGTTTAAAATACTAGTAATAGTAATTGCGAGGCTATATGTTTGTTCTTGAAGAATATAAATATGTTTTAGTTTTTATTTTAATAGCTTCTCTAATTCCTGTTTTAGCTTTAAGTACGTCAAAATTATTAAGACCTAAAGGTTTAGGTCCTGAAAGACGAACTACTTATGAATCAGGAATGGAACCAATGGGAGAAGCTCGAATTCAATTTAATATCCGTTACTACATGTTTGCTTTAGTTTTTGTTCTTTTTGATGTTGAAACACTTTTTCTATATCCCTGGGCAGTCACATTTAACCAATTAGGTTTATCAGCTTTTATTGAAGCTTTAATATTCATTGCAATTTTACTTCTTGGTTTAGTTTATGCTTGGAGAAAAGGAGCGCTAGAATGGACATAAAAAATCAGGTTGAGCAAAGAAAAGAAATTAATATGAAAAATGAAAATTTATCAATAAATGTAATTGAATCTTCACAAGTTACGGAAGAACTTTCAAATAATGTAATTTTAACTACATTAAATGATCTTTATAATTGGGCTCGGCTTTCGAGTTTATGGCCATTACTTTATGGTACAAGTTGTTGTTTTATTGAATTTGCTTCATTAATTGGATCAAGATTTGATTTTGACCGATTTGGTTTAGTTCCTAGATCGAGTCCCCGCCAAGCTGATTTAATTATTACAGCCGGAACAGTGACAATGAAAATGGCACCGTCGTTAGTAAGATTATACGAACAAATGCCTGACCCGAAATATGTTATTGCTATGGGAGCTTGTACTATTACTGGTGGTATGTTTAGTACAGATTCTTATAGTACAGTAAGAGGTGTTGATAAACTGATCCCAGTTGATGTTTATTTACCTGGATGCCCTCCAAAACCAGAAGCCATTATCGACGCAGTCATTAAGCTTAGAAAAAAAGTAGCGCAAGAAGAAATTCTATCCAGAGGTATAAAAGAACAAACACATAGATTTTATACAACTAGCCATGAATTAAAAATTGTTAATGCAACTCTTACTGGACAGTACCTTCAAAGTAAAACAAGAATGATTGGTGCACTTGAAAAAGAAAATTTATCCGATTCGGATTTTTCTTCTTCTTCAAATTCAATAAAACAACCACTTAATCAATAAATTTACTTTCAACCCGCGCTAGCGCGGGTAATTTTAGTTTATTATTAAAAAAAAAACACACAATGTAGTAAAATACCCCCAGGGGAATTCGAATCCCCGTTACTTCCGTGAAAGGGAAATGTCCTAGGCCTCTAGACGATGGGGGCTAACATTTACAATGTAACATGTTCCAACATTTAGGTCAATAGCTTTATAATTATTTACTATTTTGTTTTTAGCACACCCGTTAAGTATACACCCCGACCCCACCCCGCTGGGGTAGACTCTACTCCCCTGAGGGGAGTCGACTACACTCTGCCCACGGGTGGGCAGAGTGGGGTCGAACCCACCCCAGCTCGCCGTTGTAGATATATACTGGGTGTAGATATATACTGGTCTGGAAGTCGGGCCTAAGGCTGGCTATTTAATTGAGGCTTTTGCACCTGACTCTTCAAGTTGCTTTAAAGCATCTTCAGCGTCTTCTTTCGAAACACCTTCTTTAATGGCTTTAGGCGTTGATTCAATTAAACCTTTAGCTTCTTTTAAACCTAAAGCAGTTAAATTACGTACAACTTTAATTACTGCAATTCGCTTATCAGAAGGTACTTCTTCTAAAATAACATCGAACTCTGTTTTTTCTTCTACTGCATCAGCAGCACCAGCACCGCCACCAGGAGCCATCATCATTCCTCCACCAACTGGAGCTGAAGCATCTACTCCAAAAGTTTCTTCAATTTGAGAAACAAGTTCAGCTGCTTCTAATAAAGTAATAGTTTTAAGTTGTTCAATGATTTGATCAGTTGTTGCTGACATAAAATGTAATTTAAAGCTTAAATAATTTCAATCTTTTTATACTGTTAACGTTTAGAAAATTGTGGTGCTTTACGGGCTTTTTTAAGACCATACTTTTTTCGTTCTTTAATTAGTGAATTTCTAGTTAAATAACGAGCTGATTTTAAAATAGAATGGTTTGTAGAATCCATTTTACAAAGTGCTCGAGCAACACCTAATTTAATAGCCCCTGCTTGACCCATTAAACCCCCACCTTTGGCTTTTACTATAGTATCATAGCTATCTTCTAAACCTAAAGTATCTAAAGGACCTTGAATGGCAAAAATGGCTGTTGGGTTAAATTGCATATAAACAATACCTTCTTTTCCATTTACAGTTATTTTTCCAGTTCCAGGAATTAATTCTACTTGTGCAATGGCACGTTTTCTTCTTCCTGTTCCCAGAAATGAGGTTTTTTCATATATCATGTTTATTTGTAATAGCTGTTAGTTAATTGCGCGCTTTAATTTTTTGGCAAACAAACACCTAGATGGGTCTGTAAGGCTTCTATAATTTCATCCGCTGATTTTAACCCAAAATTTTTAATCTCTAAGAGATTTTCTTTAGAATAATTCAATAAATCCGAAACAGTATGAATCTGTGACCGTTTAAGACAATTATAAGATCTTACCGATAATTTTAAATCTTCAATTAAAATTTCCTCGTAATTTGAAGAAATGAAATTATTCATGTTTTCCGGGGCTAACGCAGTGGGTTTACCCTGGTCTTTTTCTAAGTCTTCTGAAAAACTCTCAGTTAGATTGTCTTCTAGGTCTTCTGAAATTGTAACATTGTTTTGAGAAAAACTCTCAGTTAGATTGACAGACCAATCTGAAAATAAATGAACTAAAATATTTGCTGCATTCTCTAAGGCATTTTGAGGATGAATACTACCATTTGTCCAAACCTCAAGCATGATTTGCTCTTTATTTAAATTATCACTAGAAAGTGAATTATCCTCTTCTACTACAAAATTGACTTTTTTAACTGGCCTAAAAATAGCATCAATTGGTAGCTTTTTAGCTGGGGGGGGGTTCCCCCCCCCAGGACCCCACCCCTCCAGGGCAGCTTTGCTGCTGTCTACCCCAGCGGGGTGGGCAGCTTTGCTGCTGGGAAGGCCACAAGAAGGTTTTGAGTCCTCAAAACATTTATAACCTTTACCTTGTTCAATAGTAAGAGTCAATTCAATATGAATGTTAGGATCAATTGTAGTAGCAATATATTGATCTGGATCTACAACCCGAATTTTTGAATCCGAAGGTAATAAAATATCTTTTGCAGTTATTTTTTTAGAACCAGTAATGTTTATAATACCACTTACCTCTTTCTCAGGACCTTCTTGGATAAAACTTATCTCTTTTAAATTTAATAAAATTTCTAAAACAGATTCCCTTATGCCAAGAATACTTGAAAATTCATGATCAATTACTGGATTGCGAATATCCACTGATGTAATAGCAATTCCAGGTAAATCCGATATTAAAGTTCTGCGTAACGAATTCCCAACAGTAATTCCTTGCCCAATATTAAATGGACCTAAGCTAAAACGCCCATAATGAAGACATTTTTCTTCAATTCTAAAATCGAGTAACTTAAGTTTTATGGAATTCATAGTGTTACTGTTTCTAAACTCGTCTTTTCTTTGGAGGACGACAACCATTATGAGGAACAGGTGTAATATCTCGTATTAATGTTATACCTAAACCAGTTGCTTGAATAGAACGGATAGCAGTTTCACGCCCTGCACCTGGTCCAGTGACTACAACTTCAACTTGTCGCATACCTTGCTCAAGGCTTTGACGGGCAGCGTTTTCTGCAACGGTTTGTGCTGCAAAAGGTGTACTTTTTCTTGCTCCTTTAAAGCCACAAGCTCCTGCAGATGACCAAGAAATAACTTCTCCTTTTACATCAGTAATGGTAACAATTGTATTGTTAAAAGTTGCTTGAATATGTACCACCCCTTTACTGACTTTTCGTTTTATTTTGCGTACAATTTTATTTTTACTTACTCTTGGCATGTTATTATATTTTTATATACTAATTTGTACTTAAAGTTTACGAGAATAGTACTCAACCACTAATAATTCATTGATTTGTAAAGCAATCCAATTTCGATTTACTAATTCATTAACTGTGCCAATAAGAGTTTCTTTATTAAAAGATAAATGTTGTGGCATATATGTTAAATCAAAAGTTTCTAGATTTGTTTCAACCATTTTACGTGAAGTTTTTGAAACCTTGACTTGAATGATATCTTTTGTTTGACATTGATAACTTGGAATCGTTACTGAGTTTTGGTTTACTACAATATGACCATGACTGATTAATTGTCTTGCTGCCATAATTGTTGGTGCCATACCTAAACGAAAAACAATATTATCTAAACGCATTTCTAAAAATTTTAGAAGCGTTTCACCAGTTGAACTTTTAGATTTCTTTGCTTTTTTAACATAATTTAAAAGTTGACGTTCAGTAATACCATAATTGTAACGTAACTTTTGTTTTTCTCGAAGTCTAATACTATATTGTGAACGTTTTTTTTGATTAGCAGCAGCCAATCCATGTTGACCAGGTGGGCTATCTTTTTTAGAATTCTTTCTAGTAAGTCCAGGTAATTCTCCTAAACGGCGAACGATTCGTAAACGTGGTCCTCGATATCGAGACATAAATCCTCTTGCGCTACTTTTATTTTGATCTTAGTCTAAGGCTTGGCGCGCTTAAGTATCTCAATTTAACATAAATTAAAAAAAAAATCACGGTGCTTGAGAATAAATAAGTAAAATTTCTGATAAAGCTTGTTTTAATAAAGATCTATGAATAATTAAATCTAATAACCCATGGTTTAAAAGATATTCAGCAGTTTGAAAATCTTTTGGAAGAAGAGAAATAGTATCGATATGAATCGACTCCCTCTGCCCACCCGTGGGCAGGGTGGTCGACCCCACCCCGCTGGGGTAGAGTCCACTCTGTGGAGTCGACTCCCCTCCACCCCGCTGGGGTAGAGTCCCGATTGGAGTTGAATCCAATGGATCCAATGGATTTACTGTTGGGGGTACCCCAGTAGAGCGTGGGGTCGACCCCACCCCGCTGGGGTATAGTGCTGCCCGCTGGGCAGCCTCACTAGTGCTATTAATACTAAGCTTTGTCAACCCCTGGCTCCCACCAATAGAGCCCCGGTGAACGGCGGCGCTAGCGCGCGTGTATTCTAGCCTTGTCTGGGGTCGGCCAGAAAAGTCGACCCCACCCCGCTGGGGTAGAGTCCACCCCGTGGGGTCGACTACACTCTGCCCACGGGTGGGCAGAGTGGGGTCGACTCCCGTCTTTTCTTGTTCTTGAAGACTTTGTTCAATAACTCTTCGACCAGCAAAGCCAATTAAGGCTTTTGGTTCAGCAATTATTAAATCCCCTAACATAGCAAAACTTGCTGTAACACCACCAGTTGTTGGTGAAGTTAAAATTGAAATATACAATAAATTAGCATAATTTTGATGAAATTTTAATGCAGACGCAATTTTAGCCATTTGCATAAGGCTCATTATACCTTCTTGCATTCGTGCTCCTCCAGAAGCACAAATTAAAATAATAGGTAATTTTAGTTGAGTTGCTAATTCAATTAATCGTGTAATTTTTTCCCCAACAACAGATCCCATACTTCCCCCCATAAAATAAAAATCCATAACTCCTAAGGCAACAGGAATTCCATTAATAGAACCTATACCCGTTTGTATAGCATCTTTAAGTTTTGTACGTTCTTGAGCTTCTATTAATCTCTCAATATACATTTTTTGATCTTTAAATTCTAACGGGTCACATGATGAAATAGGAGAATTCAGAGATCGCCAAGTGTTAGAATCAATTAAACTATGAATTCTTTCAGTACTATTCATATTTTGAGTTATAATAATATAAGCGGTTTTAGCAGCCGTATTAGTTGAGTAATCAACATATTAAAAATTACCTATGGCTACTTCTTTTTTACCCTCTATTTTAGTTCCTTTAGTAGGTTTAGTTTTCCCAGCTATTGCAATGGCTTCTCTTTTCCTTTATATCCAAGAAGAAGAAATTAGTTAGATTATAGTAAATATCTTGCTAAATAATCTACCTAATATATACTAATCAAAGTTCTAAAAGACTTAACTTTTAAAATTTAAGCTAAAATAAGCTTAATAGAATTAGCGACTATAAAAGGAGTTTATATGGCAGGCTCTACTGGAGAACGCCCTTTTTCTGACATTGTTACTAGTATCCGTTATTGGGTTATTCATAGTATTACAATTCCTTCTCTATTTGTTTCAGGTTGGCTTTTTGTAAGTACAGGTCTTGCATACGATGTATTCGGTAGCCCTCGTCCTAATGAGTACTTTACTGAAGAAAGACAAGAAGTTCCTTTAATTACTGATCGTTTTAATGCTTTAGAGCAGATGGATCAATTAATTTAATCAATACAAGTATGGCAACAAAGACTTATCCAATTTTTACATTTCGATGGTTAGCTGTTCATGCATTAGCAGTTCCTACTGTTTTCTTCATCGGATCAATTACAGCTATGCAATTTATTCAACGTTAATTTAAAAAATGTAGTATGACACAACCAAATCCGAATAAACAAACAGTAGAATTAAACCGTACAAGTTTATATTGGGGTTTACTACTGATTTTTGTTTTAGCTGTTTTATTTTCTAGTTATATTTTTAACTAGTAAAAAGTAATAAAAAACTAACATAGTTAGTATTAATCCCTAATTTAATGTCTAATACTGGAACTACAGGACGAATCCCACTATGGCTTGTGGGCACAGTTGCTGGTCTAGCAGCAATTGGTTTATTGGCTATTTTCTTTTACGGTTCTTATACTGGTCTTGGATCAAGTCTATAAATAGATAGATATATAGATACAGTTTTCTGAGTAGCCTGCGCTAGCGCAGGCCTAGCGTTACTAAAGTAACGCATGTAGTTTTTTAATATACGTTAAACATTTTTTACTTAATAAACTTTTTTATGGTGGGGCAGCAAAGCTGCCCACCCCTGACAGTTTAAAGTCCACTGCGTCCCCAAACAACAAGAGAAAGAGAAAAACTGAAACTAACCATAAGAAAAGCCCAACCAGCAGTTACGATATCTGGCATAACAAGTATATTAAATATTTTTTACTATAATTATTCGAAATCCTGAGCGTTAGGATTACGTCCTGGATCATTAGAAAGGAATCCAAAAACAAATAGTGAAATAAAGAAAATAACTACAGTATAAACGAAGATTTTTAATGTTAACATGAAATATTAAATTGATTTCATCAGACGACCCCACCCCGCTGGGGTAGAGTCACCCCGTGGGGTCGGGTCGACCCTGGGGGGGGGTTCCCCCCCACAGCACTCTACCCCCGGAGGGGAGTCGACCGATGGGCTATTGGCTTAGCCCATTACTCCAATCTTGGGATTCGACGCTTTTATTGTATCTTATTTTATATAAAATACAAGAAGTATATTTTTTACTATGATTAATATACATGAAATATTTTATTCCTTTACCATATCTTGTTTTTTATATTGTTGTTTTTGTGTGTGTTGCCCAATTTGGACTTGCAATTAAACTAGGGTTAATACCCTGGAGACTTTTATGGGAATGTTTCTGGGAAAACTTAGGGGCATCGTTTTTTTTTCTAAAGGACAATATTGAATCGTATGGTATATTTTTTGGAATACTCAAATGTAGTTGGATACTCCTGAAATGGTTTATTAAATGGGGTTTTAAGGCATTCTATTATTTTATAATCGATATTTTGCCACTTCTTCAATTTTTTATCCTGTTTGTCATCTCAGTATTGCAAGCAATCCCTTTTGGAATCTATGAGGTATCACCTTTCATATACCCGTTATTTTTTGGCGAAATTTTTATTTATTTTATATACTGTTTTTTCACTTATGGAATTTTAGATGCTTTAATTAAATCTATTTCTATTCTATTTGCATTTATATTAACTATTCAAGGGCCGAAAGCCATATTTTTAATACGACGAGTTTATTTTCAATTTAGGATAGGAGAAAATTTTGGAGAATCAATTCATTTTGTTTATTTTTTAGATTATGTATTGTTTTTTATGTTAGTTATTTTTTGTATTTTAAAAGTTTATTGATGGTGTATACTATACTTAGTATACTAAAAATATAAAAAAAATGGTTGAACCTCTTCTATCAGGCATTGTATTAGGAATGCTTCCTGTTACTTTATCTGGATTATTTGTTACTGCATATTTACAATATCGACGTGGTGACCAATTAAATCTATAACTTTACTCTTCTGTATGTTAACTAGAATTACTAATCATAAAATGTTAATATACAGAAGAGTTGGTAGCTCAGTGGTAGAGCACTCGGCTTTTAACCGACTGGTCCTGGGTTCAAATCCCAGCCAACTCACACTAGACAATTTAGATATAAATTGTTATATTTATATAGCTGGGATAGCTCAGTTGGTAGAGCAGAGGACTGAAAATCCTCGTGTCACCAGTTCAAATCTGGTTCCTGGCATTATTTATGAAAATCGCACCAGAGCTGCTTGCAGCTACGACCCCACCCCGCTGGGGTAGACAGCAGCAAAGCTGCCCTGGAGGGGAGTCGACTACACTCTGCCCACGGGTGGGCAGAGTGTAGCGACCACTGCTTTTTTGAGAACTATATTCCGTCCTTACAGCACCTAATAAATATGCAATAATATACACATGAAACTTACTTGTCCTGTTTTATAGTGTTCTAATCTAAGATTTTTTAAAAGAATATTCTAGCGAAAAAAAAGTTGTACTGACTCAGCTTGCCTGATATCTAACAGTTCAGTAATATAAGTTTCTTAATTTCTGCAAGTTTCTTGCAAGAAAATTTATTAAGCGACGACTCCCCAGAGTGGAGTCCAGTCGAAGAGGAGAACTCGATGACAATTAGTCCACCGGAACGAGAAGCAAAAAAAGTTAAAATTATTGTTGATCGTAACCCTGTAACAACATCTTTTGAAAAATGGGCCAAGCCTGGTCATTTCTCACGTACTCTTGCAAAAGGCCCAAATACTACAACTTGGATTTGGGATCTTCATGCTGATGCTCATGATTTTGATAGTCATACTACAGATTTAGAAGATATTTCTAGAAAAGTATTTAGTGCTCATTTTGGTCAACTTGCTATTATTTTTATTTGGATTAGTGGTATGTACTTCCATGGTGCTCGCTTTTCTAACTACGAAGCATGGTTAAGTGATCCTACACATATTAAGCCTTCAGCACAAGTTGTTTGGCCAATTGTTGGTCAAGAAATTTTAAATGGTGATGTTGGAGGAGGTTTCCAAGGTATTCAAATTACTTCTGGTTTCTTCCAACTTTGGCGTGCTAGCGGAATTACAAGTGAACTTCAATTATATAGTACTGCTATTGGTGGTCTTATTATGGCAGGTTTAATGTTTTTTGCTGGTTGGTTCCATTACCATAAAGCAGCTCCAAAACTAGAATGGTTCCAAAATGTGGAATCTATGTTAAACCACCATTTAGCTGGTTTATTAGGTTTAGGCTCTTTATCTTGGGCAGGTCACCAAATCCATATTGCTTTACCTATTAATAAGCTTTTAGATGCTGGTGTAGATCCAAAAGAGATTCCTCTTCCACATGAGTTTATGCTAAACCGTGAATTAATGGCTCAGTTATACCCTAGTTTTTCAAAAGGTCTTGCACCATTTTTTACTTTAAACTGGTCTGAATATACTGATTTCTTAACATTCCGTGGAGGTTTAAACCCTGTAACTGGCGGTTTATGGCTTTCAGATGAAGCACATCATCACTTAGCTATTGCTGTTTTATTTTTAGTTGCTGGTCATATGTACCGAACTAATTGGGGTATTGGCCATAGTATGAAAGAAATCTTAGAAGCTCATAAGGGTCCATTTACAGGTGAAGGCCATAAAGGATTATATGAAATTCTAACTACATCTTGGCATGCTCAATTAGCTATTAACTTAGCTATGGTTGGTTCTCTTTCTATTATTGTTGCTCATCATATGTATGCAATGCCACCATACCCGTATCTTGCTACAGATTACGGTACTTCACTTTCACTTTTCACTCATCATATGTGGATTGGTGGTTTCTGTGTTGTAGGTGCTGCTGCTCATGCTGCTATTTTTATGGTACGTGATTATGATCCAACTAATAACTATAACAACTTATTAGATCGAGTAATTCGTCATAGAGATGCTATTATTTCACATTTAAACTGGGTTTGTATTTTCTTAGGATTCCATAGTTTTGGTTTATATATTCATAACGATACTATGTCGGCTTTAGGTCGTCCTCAGGATATGTTCTCAGATACTGCTATTCAACTTCAGCCTGTATTTGCTCAATGGGTACAAAATACTCATTACTTAGCACCAGACTTAACTTCGCCTAATTCAATTGCAAGTACAAGTCCTACTTGGGGTGGTGATGTTGTAGCTGTAGGTGGCAAAATCGCTATGATGCCTATTTCACTAGGTACGGCTGATTTCATGGTTCACCACATTCATGCATTTACTATTCACGTAACAGTTCTAATCTTATTAAAAGGTGTCCTGTTTGCACGTAGTTCTCGTTTAATCCCAGATAAAGCTAACTTAGGTTTCCGCTTCCCTTGTGACGGTCCTGGTCGTGGTGGTACTTGTCAAGTATCTGGATGGGATCATGTATTCTTAGGACTGTTCTGGATGTATAACTCAATTTCTATTGTTATTTTCCATTTTAGTTGGAAAATGCAATCTGATGTTTGGGGTACTGTAACTGCTAAAGGTATTTCACACATTACAGGTGGAAACTTTGGTCAAAGTGCTAATACTGTTAATGGTTGGTTACGAGATTTCTTATGGGCACAAGCTTCACAAGTTATTCAGTCTTATGGTTCAGCACTTAGTGCTTATGGACTTATATTCTTAGGCGCACACTTTATTTGGGCTTTTAGTTTAATGTTCTTATTTAGTGGTCGTGGATACTGGCAAGAACTTATTGAATCAATTGTATGGGCTCATAACAAACTAAAAGTAGCACCTACAATTCAGCCTCGAGCTTTAAGTATTACTCAAGGTCGTGCTGTTGGGGTAGCTCATTATCTTTTAGGTGGTATTGCAACTACATGGTCATTCTTCTTAGCAAGAATTATTGCTGTAGGTTAAGCTAGCGATATACAAAGTTTAAATGAAATGAAAATTGAGAGAGTTTATCTCGCAATCAATATATTTAATATTATGGCAACAAAATTTCCAAAATTTAGCCAGGGTCTTGCTCAAGACCCAACGACTCGTCGTATTTGGTTTGGAATAGCTACAGCACATGACTTTGAAAGTCATGATGGAATGACTGAAGAAAATCTTTACCAGAAGATTTTTGCTTCACATTTTGGCCAATTAGCAGTTATTTTTCTTTGGACTTCTGGAAATTTATTTCATGTAGCTTGGCAAGGTAATTTTGAACAATGGGTTAACGATCCATTACATGTTCGTCCAATTGCACATGCTATTTGGGATCCACATTTTGGTCAGCCTGCAGTAGAAGCTTTTACAAGAGGTGGCGCTTCGGGGCCAGTAAATATCGCTTATTCGGGTGTATATCAGTGGTGGTATACAATTGGTATGCGTAGTAATGTAGATCTGTATGTAGGATCGTTATTCCTATTATTAGTGTCATCTATGACATTATTTGCTGGATGGCTTCACCTACAACCAAAATTTAAGCCAAGCTTATCTTGGTTTAAGAATGCAGAATCTCGTCTAAACCATCATTTATCAGGACTTTTTGGTGTAAGTTCTCTTGCGTGGACTGGTCATTTAGTTCATGTAGCCATTCCTGAATCTCGAGGTCAGCATGTACGTTGGGATAATTTCCTAAGTACATTACCGCATCCTGCTGGATTAAGTCCTTTTTTCAGTGGAAACTGGACAGTTTATGCACAGAATCCTGATTCACCAAGTCATCTTTTTGGTACATCTGAAGGTGCAGGTACTGCTATTTTAACTTTTTTAGGTGGTTTCCACCCACAGACACAAAGTTTATGGCTTACTGATATGGCTCATCACCATTTAGCTATTGCAGTAGTGTTTATTGTTGCTGGTCATATGTACCGTACTAATTTTGGTATTGGTCATAGTATGAAGGAAATTTTAGATGCTCATACTCCTCCTGCTGGTGGACTTGGTGCTGGTCATAAAGGTTTATATGATACAGTAAACAACTCACTTCATTTCCAACTAGGTCTAGCTTTAGCGTCAGTTGGAGTTATTACATCTCTTGTTGCACAGCATATGTATGCATTACCACCATATGCATTTATGGCACAAGATTTTACAACAATGGCTGCTCTTTATACACATCACCAGTATATTGCTGGTTTTATTATGACAGGAGCTTTTGCACACGGTGCTATTTTCTTTATTCGAGATTATGATCCTGAGCAAAATAAAGGTAATGTTCTAGCTCGTATGTTAGATCATAAAGAAGCTGTTATTTCACACCTAAGTTGGGTTACTTTATTTTTAGGTTTCCATACTTTAGGTTTATATGTTCATAATGATGTAATGCAAGCTTTTGGAACTCCTGAAAAACAGATTCTTATTGAACCTGTTTTTGCACAATGGATCCAATCAGCTCAAGGTAAATCACTTTATGGTTTTGATATTTTACTAAGTAATACTTCTAGTCCAGCTACTGCAGCAAGTCAAAGTATTTGGCTTCCAGGTTGGTTAGATGCAATTAATAGTAATACAAATTCTTTATTTTTAACTATTGGGCCTGGTGATTTCTTAGTTCACCATGCTATTGCATTAGGACTTCATACTACAACTCTTATTTTAGTAAAAGGAGCTCTAGATGCACGTGGTTCTAAATTAATGCCAGATAAGAAGGATTTTGGTTACAGTTTCCCTTGTGATGGTCCTGGTCGTGGTGGTACTTGTGATATTTCTGCTTGGGATGCTTTCTACTTAGCAGTTTTCTGGATGTTAAATACAATCGGATGGACTACTTTCTACTGGCATTGGAAGCACATTACTCTATGGCAAGGAAATGTTAGCCAATTTGATGAATCTTCAACATACCTTATGGGATGGCTACGAGATTACTTATGGTTAAATTCATCTCAATTAATTAATGGTTATAACCCGTTTGGTATGAACAGTTTATCTGTATGGGCTTGGATGTTCTTATTTGGACATTTAATTTGGGCTACAGGTTTCATGTTCCTAATTTCATGGCGTGGTTACTGGCAAGAATTAATTGAAACTCTTGCATGGGCTCATGAGCGTACTCCGCTAGCTAACTTAGTACGTTGGAAGGATAAACCAGTAGCTTTATCTATTGTTCAAGCACGTTTAGTAGGTTTAGCTCATTTCTCTGTAGGTTATATATTTACTTACGCAGCTTTCCTTATTGCTTCAACATCAGGTAAATTTGGTTAAAAAAAACGGCCTGGGTGGGGCGACCCCACCCCGCTGGGGTAGAGCCACTCTGTGGGTCGCCAAAAAGTCTCTTGTTGCTGGGGGGGGGGTTCCCCCCCCCAGCTCGGAAAAGACCCCCTGGGTCCCCTCAGGAGTAGGTCTACCCAACGGGGTGGGTCGACCCTGGCCAGCTGCCTTGATATTTTTGTTAAAACATGTGATACTTAATTAGTGGTTGTGGGATTGTAGTTCAACTGGTTAGAGCACCGCCCTGTCAAGGCGGAAGTTGCGGGTTCGAATCCCGTCAGTCCCGTTTATTTGTTTACCCCTTTACGTGGCTTTTAAAATAGATTAATATGTTTTTGAGCTTATTAGCTACTTTAGGTAAACGTAAGCTTTGCGCTGCGTAAATATAATATATCTTGAACTATGACTCGAGTAAAACGTGGATCTGTAGCAAGGAAAAGACGTCGAAAAATTCTTAAATTTAATAAAGGATTTAAAGGATCACATTCAACTTTATTCCGAACAGCTAATCAACAAGCAATGAAAGCCCTTCGCTATGCTTATATAGATCGTCGTAACCGTAAACGAGAATTTCGTAAATTATGGATTCGAAGAATTAATGCTTCATCGCGATCTTATGGATTAAGCTATAGCCAATTTATTTATGGATTAAAAAAATCAAATATTTTACTTAACCGTAAAGTTTTAGCACAAATTGGTGTTTTAGATCCTATTTCTTTTAAACAAATTTTAGATTTAATAACTCAATAACATGCCTACAATTCAACAACTGATACGATTTCAGCGAAAAAAAATCGAAAAGAAAACAAAGTCTCCTGCTCTAAAATCATGTCCACAAAGAAGAGGAGTATGTACACGTGTTTATACAACAACTCCAAAGAAACCAAATTCAGCTTTACGTAAAGTAGCTCGAGTTAGATTAACTTCTGGTTTTGAAGTTACTGCTTATATTCCTGGTATTGGTCATAATTTACAAGAACATTCAGTAGTTTTAGTTCGTGGAGGTAGGGTTAAAGATTTACCAGGTGTTCGCTATCATATTGTTCGTGGGTCACTTGATACTTCAGGAGTAAAAGACCGTACCCAAAGCCGTTCAAAATATGGAGTTAAACGCCCAAAAACTAATTAGTCAATACAATTATGTCTCGTAGAAAAACACCGCAGAAGCGTACTATTAATCCGGATCCAATTTATCATAGCCGTTTAGTAAGTATGTTAGTTAATAGAATTTTACAAAGTGGTAAAAAGACTTTAGCTCAACAGATTTTTTACCAAGCGATGAAAAAAATTGAAGAATCGACTCAACAAGACCCAGTAGAGGTTTTACGTCAGGCAGTATTAAATGTTACACCTTTATTAGAGGTAAAAGCTAGACGTGTTGGTGGTTCTACTTATCAAGTTCCTTTAGAAGTGTCATCTGAACGAGGTACAACTTTAGCTCTTCGTTGGCTTATTAAATCAGCAAGAACAAGACCTGGTAATGAAATGGTTTCAAAATTAGCAAATGAAATCATTGATGCATCTAACCAGACTGGAAATGCTATTCGTAAACGAGAAGAAACTCATAAAATGGCTGAAGCTAATAAAGCTTTTGCACATTTCCGTTTTTAAAGACACTCTACCAAAATCAAAATAGTTTATAATTTTTTTTATTATGGCACGTCAAAAGTTTGAACGTACAAAACCGCATGTCAATATTGGTACTATCGGTCACGTTGATCACGGTAAAACTACATTAACTGCTGCTATTACAATGGCTTTAGCAATGAAGGGTGGTGCTACAGCTAAAGGTTATCAGGATATTGATTCAGCTCCTGAAGAAAAAGCCCGAGGGATTACTATTAATACAGCTCACGTTGAGTATGAAACAGAGTCTCGTCATTATGCTCATGTAGATTGTCCAGGTCACGCAGATTATGTAAAAAACATGATTACTGGTGCAGCACAAATGGATGGTGCTATTCTTGTTGTATCTGGTGCAGATGGTCCAATGCCTCAAACAAAAGAACATATTCTACTTGCAAAACAAGTAGGAGTTCCATCAATTGTTGTTTTCTTAAATAAAGAAGACCAAGTAGATGATGAAGAATTACTAGAATTAGTTGAAATGGAAGTTCGTGAAACTTTATGTAATTACGAATTTCCAGGAGATGATATTCCTGTAACAACAGGGTCTGCATTATTAGCTTTAGAAGCATTAACTGAAGCAGAAACAATCGCCCCTGGTGATAATTCTTGGGTAGATAAAATTTATGCTTTAATGGACAGTGTAGATGAATACGTACCGACTCCATTAAGAGATACTGAGAAGACATTCCTAATGGCTGTTGAAGATGTTTTTTCTATTACTGGTCGAGGAACAGTTGCAACAGGGCGTGTAGAACGTGGTGAAGTTAAAGTTGGTGAAACAGTTGAACTTGTAGGTTTATGTGAAACTCGACAAACAACTGTTACAGGTTTAGAAATGTTCCAAAAGAGTCTTGAAGAAGCTCTAGCAGGTGATAATGTTGGTATCTTATTACGAGGTATTCAAAAAACCGATATTGAGCGAGGCATGGTTATTGCTAAACCAGGAACAATTAACCCTCATACTAAATTTGACTCTCAAGTTTATATTTTAACTAAAGAAGAAGGTGGTCGTCATACACCTTTTTTCCAAGGATATAGACCGCAATTTTATGTTCGTACTACAGATGTAACTGGAAAAATTGAATCGTTTCGAGCAGATGACGATAGTCCTACTCAAATGGTTATGCCAGGTGACCGTATTAAGATGGAAGTTGAGTTAATTCAGCCGATTGCCATTGAAAAGGGTATGCGTTTTGCTATTCGTGAAGGTGGGCGTACTGTAGGTGCTGGTGTTGTTTTAGAAATCATTGAATAATGTTCATAGGTAAGAAATATAAAAACAGCCAGCCCTTGGCTGTTTACAACACAAAGCGAAGTACTGCAATAAATTTACTTTCAACCCGCGCTAGCGCGGGGCCTACAGACGCTACCGCGGGCAACTCTTTATTTCGCGAACAAATAATTGGGTCACGTAGGTTCAGTAATTATTTCTGGGCTTCAATTATTTTATTAGCCGCTTGTGGCTTTTTTATTGTTGGTCTTTCTAGTTTTTTTGAATCTAATTTAGTTCCTTTTTTAGACTCTAAAGATATTATTTTTTTTCCACAAGGTTTAGTCATGTGCTTTTATGGTATTGTTGGCTTTCTTTTAAGTCTTTACTTGTGGTTAATTATTTTTTGGAGTATTGGTGAAGGTTATAATGAATTTAATAAAACTGATGGAGTAATGAGTATTTTTAGGTGGGGTTTTCCTGGAAAAAACCGTCGTATTCAAATTACTTACCCATTAAAAGATATAGAAGCTATTCGTGTTGAAATTAAAGACGGAACCTTAGGAGGTCCACGTCGGACTATTTATGTTCGAGTAAAAGGAAAACCAGATATAAGTATTGAAGAGTTTACCTATGAAAGTTTAGCTTTGATAGAAAAAAAAGCTGCTGATTTAGCTTCATTTTTACAAGTTTCTATTGAAGGATTAGATTAATGCAATATTTTTAATAAATATTAATATTCTTGCGTGCTATAATAGAGTAAATATTAATTTAAAAATATGCAAAGAGATTTCAGAGTACTAGTCTTATTTTCTATCTTGTGTCTTACATTTCCGTCAGTTTCTGAAGCATATCCAATTTATGCTCAGCAAGGTTATGAAAATCCTCGAGAAGCTACTGGGCGTATTGTTTGTGCTAATTGTCATTTAGCACAAAAACCTGTTGATATTGAAGTTCCACAAGCAGTTTTACCTGATTCAGTTTTTGAAGCAGTTGTTAAAATTCCTTATGACATGCAAGTAAAACAGGTTTTAGGTAATGGAAAAAAAGGACCTTTAAATGTAGGTGCAGTTTTAATCTTACCTGATGGTTTCCAAATTGCTCCTTCAGATAGAATCCCTGAAGAATTAAAAGCTAAAGTAGGAGATCTTTATTTTCAGCCATATAGTGAAGATAAAACAAACATGATCGTAGTAGGACCAGTTCCTGGAAAAACATACAGTGAAATGGTTTTCCCAATTCTTTCACCAGACCCTGCTAAAGATAAAGATGTTTATTTCCTTAAATATCCACTTTATTTAGGTGGAAACCGAGGGCGTGGACAAATTTATCCAACAGGTGAAAAGAGTAACAATACTATTTATAATGCTTCAGTTTCAGGTGTTATTACTGATATTGCAAAAATCTCACCTAAAAAAGGTGGTTACAATATCACAGTTGAAACTACTTCGGGAACTTCAGTGGTAGAAAAAGTACCGCCTGGACCAGAATTAGTTGTTTCTAAAGGCCAATCTATTACAGTAGATCAACCTTTAACAAACAACCCTAATGTTGGTGGTTTTGGACAAACAGAAACTGAAGTTGTTCTTCAAGATGTAGGTCGTATTCAAGGTTTAATGGTATTCTTTGCTTTTGTAATGATTGGTCAAGTTTTCTTAGTTTTAAAGAAAAAACAATTCGAAAAAGTACAGTTAGCCGAAATGAATTTTTAACAATTCAAAAAGGGGTAGCCCCACGTGGGGTACCCTCAAGTGTTTGTTTTGTTGTTTTTTTTTCCAGTGATTATAACATATTTTCAAGAGGGTAAAATATCAAATGAAAAAGAGATTATATTTATTTTAAATAAAAATAATGATTTTAATAATTTTAAAAGTATTAAAATTGATAAACTTTCGGAAAAATATATATTAACAAGAGAAATAAATAATAGTAGTTATTTTTCTTTGGAATTTAGAAAAAACTATTTTTATCCATTGTGTATAGAAATTGCCCGCTCCCATGGTATTATTGCCGATGAACAGTTTTTTAATTCTTTAACATAACAACTGGGGCGGAAGGATTCGAACCTCCGAATGACAGGGCCAAAACCCGTTGCCTTACCACTTGGCCACGCCCCACATAATAAAAATAGCATTTGCCGATGTTTTATGTCAACTTAACGGAGAAGGTGGGATTCGAACCCACGGTACGCATAACGTACACTCGATTAGCAATCGGGCTCTTTCGGCCACTCAGACACTTCTCCTATACAAAAGTATACTCTTATCTCTTGTTCTGGGGGGGGGTTCCCCCCCCCAGGGGCTCGACTCCCCTCCAGGGGAGTAGAGTCTACCCCAGCGGGGTGGGGTCGTGCAGGGGCAGCAAAGCTGCCCACAGAGCGCTATATGGCTCTTGTTAATTAAGAGTAAAGTGTAGTCCCTAAACGTAAAGCAAACACACCTGTTACTAAAGCAAGAAATAGGGCAAGAAATACTTGACTGTCAGATAAAGGCATAATATTAAGAACTAAATAGTGTTATTAAAGATTTCCTTGACGAACTGAAAGTAAAACAATTACAAGAGGGCCTGCTGCTACAATAAAAAGTAGAGATGCTAATTGAAAAACTAATTCTAAGCTCATGTTACCAATGCCTCCTCACGTAATATATTACTTTTTTAAATTATCTAAAACTTACAGAAGCTTGCCAAACAAAAGCTAAAAGTAGAAAAAGTACTGGAATAATAGGAAGTACATCTACAATTGGATCAAAAGGAGCATATGCTTCAGGTAACCTAGCCAGTATTAGATCATTTTTTAATAAAGCTTCAATATTCATATTAAAATTAATTTGATTTTGTTGGGTTAACTTTTATAGTGTACTATAAAAATGAATAAAAACTATATATTAACAACTTTTTAAAGCCTCCTGTCGGATTTGAACCGACGACCGTCGCATTACAAATACGATGCTCTAGCCCCTGAGCTAAGGAGGCGTACTTAGTATACCTTTAGATCAATATAAAATCAAGTTACTTGGCGGGGGGTGGATTTGAACCACCGACCTCAGGATTATGAGCCCCGTGAGCTACCAGACTGCTCTACCCCGCTATTTATAGCGTATCATAAGAAAAAAATAAATCAAGTCTTGATTTATTTTTTTCTTATGATACGCTATAAATAGCCCATTACATATTAAATTTTTATAACTTGTCAGAACTGAAAAGTAGCAGCTAATATTTCATTTAATAGTGTTAATGGGTCTATAAAGGCGGCACCCAGATTCGAACTGGGGATAAAGGATTTGCAATCCTCTGCCTTACCACTTGGCCATGCCGCCGTAATATTTATAAATTAGCATAATTATTAATTCTACACAAATGGAAAAGAAAAAATCTTCTTTTAAACTTCCTGATTTAGTTGAAATACAAAGATCAAGCTTTCTTTCATTTTTAGAAACAGGACTTATTCAAGAAATAGAAAATTTTTCAAGTATTAGAACTGAACAATTAGAATTAATTTTATATCCATATAAAATTAAATTTAAAAAACCAAAATTTTCACCACAAGAGTGTGTAAAAGCTCATGAAACATATGCTTCATCATTATATATTTCAGCACAAGTGATTAATCATGGGGTTGTTAGGACAACTAGTGACGTTCAACAAGTTTTTTTTGGTGAAATTCCTTTAATGACAGAACGGGGTACTTTTATAATTAATGGCTCATCAAGGGTGATTGTAAATCAAATTGTTAGAAGTCCGGGAATTTATTATAAATCTCAATTTGATAAAGAAAATCGACGAACTTATGTTGGAAGTATTATTTCTAACCGCGGATCTTGGCTTCGATTAGAAACTGATAAAGAAGGGTTAGTTTGGGCAAAAATGGATAAAATCCGAAAAATTCCTATTTTCTTTTTACTTCAAGCAATGGGAATAACACAAAAGAAAATATTTTATTCAGTAAGATATCCTGAATTTTTAGTTAAATCTTTAGAAGAAGGTAATCCCTCATCAACAATGAAAGCCTTAGAAGAACTTCATTCTTTATTAAGACCTGATAAACCTTCTACAATAAATGCTGCTCGAAACTTACTTTTTTCTAGATTTATGGACCCAAAACGCTATGATTTAGGAAAAATAGGACGAGCTAAACTTAATAAAAAATTAAAAATTATAGGGCCTAGTGGAGTAGACCCCACGGGGTGGACTCTACCCCAGCGGGGTGGGGTCGACCCCACAGGTCTACCCCAGCGGGGTGGGGTCGAAACAACTTTAAGACCGGAAGATATTTTAGCTGCAGTTGATTACTTAATCAATCTAGAGTATGGGCTTGGTCAAGTAGATGATATCGATGATTTAAAAAACCGCCGTATTCGTTGTGCCGGTGAATTAATTCAAAATCAAATCAGAATAGGTTTAAGTCGTTTAGAGCGTATAGTTCGTGAAAAAATGGAAACGTATGAAAAAAAATATAATGGGGGAATCTCCCGCACTAGCGCAAGTCAAATCAGCGCTAGCGCGAGTGGGGTCGACTACACTCTGCCCACGGGTGGGCAGAGTGGGCAGAGTGTACTCTACCCCGGGAGGGTCGAAAAAGAGGTAATTGTTAATTCTTTAACTCCTACATCTTTAATAAATCCTAAGCCTCTAATTGGATCCTTAAGAGAGTTTTTTGGTTCGAGTCAGTTATCTCAATATATGGACCAAACTAACCCTCTTTCTGAAATGACTCATAAAAGGCGTCTAAGTTCACTTGGACCTGGTGGATTAAATAAAGATCGTGCAGGTTTAGCAGTACGTGAAATTCATCCTAGTCATTATGGACGTATTTGTCCAATTGAAACCCCTGAAGGTCCAAATGCTGGACTTGTTAGTTCAATAACAACCCACGCACGAGTTAATAAATATGGCTTTTTAGAAAGTCCTTTTTATAAAGTATTAAATCAAGAAGTTCAATTTAATGATGGACCTTATTTTTTATCGGCAGAACAAGAAGAAAAAGTAATTGTTTCTGCGGGCGATCTTTTAATTTCGTCAGATAATAAATTACCTGGTGGCAATCAACCAATACCAATTCGTTATAAACAAGAATTTACTACAAGTCGTTCAGAAGAAGTTAATTATATTGGAATTTCTCCAATCCAAATGATTTCAGTGGCAACGTCACTAATACCTTTTTTAGAGCATGATGATGCAAACCGAGCTCTTATGGGTTCAAATATGCAACGTCAAGCAGTCCCATTAATTACGTCAGAAAAACCTATTGTCGGTACAGGATTAGAAACTCAAGCAGCCCGTGATTCAGGAACTGTTGTTCTTGCTAAAAAAAGTGGTTTTGTTAAATATGTATCGTCAGAATATATCGTTATAGAACGACCCCACCCCGTTGTAGACAAGAAGGTCCTGGGGGGGGGAACCCCCCCCACCCAGCTAAAAAGTATACCTTCTTGTCGACCCCACCCCGCTGGGGTAGACTCTACTCTGGAGGGGAGTCGACCCACTAAATTTAAAATTATTTCAAGTGGTGTTAAACTTTTTACGTTTAATCAGAAGAACAATTATTTATATATAAATAATTGTTCTTCTAAACTTTCTTTTAATAAATTCTTAGAAAGTTTAGAAAAACTGAGAAAAAATTCTAAAAATTCTTCTTTTTATAAATTATCTAAATATCAACGTTCAAATCAAGATACTTGTATAAATCAAAAACCAGTAGTACAGAAAGGTGAGTGGGTTAAAAAAGGTGATTTATTAGCTGACGGTTCAGCTACGTGTGGTGGAGAATTAGCGTTAGGACAAAATATCTTAGTAGCATATATGCCGTGGGAAGGGTATAACTTTGAAGATGCTATTTTAATTTCAGAGCGTTTAGTTTATGATAATACCTATACATCTATACATATAGAAAAATATGAAATAGAAGCACGACAAACAAAATTAGGACCTGAAGAAATTACAAAAGATGTACCAAATATTAATTCACGTGTAACTCGACATTTAAATAAAGACGGAATTATAATTCCGGGCGCTTGGGTAGAGCCCGGGGATATTTTAGTCGGTAAGGTAACACCTAAAGGAGATTCAGAACAAACACCTGAAGGGAAGCTTTTAAGAGCTATTTTTGGTGAAAAAGCTCGCGATGTTCGCGATAGTTCTTTACGAGTACCCAATGGTGTTAAGGGGCGTGTTATTGATGTTCGTTTAACCTCAGCAAAAGGCCCTATATATATTTATTTAGCTCAAAAACGAAAAATACAAGTTGGTGATAAAATAGCCGGACGTCACGGAAATAAAGGTATTGTTTCAAATATTTTACCTTTACAAGATATGCCATTTTGTAGTGATGGAAAACCTGTTGATATGGTTTTAAATCCATTAGGAGTACCTTCACGAATGAATGTAGGACAAGTTTTTGAATGTTTATTAGGATTAGCCGGGAAACATTTAAATCAAAATTATAAATTAATTCCTTTTGATGAAATGTATGGTAAAGAAGCTTCAAGAGCTTTAGTTTATAGTAAACTTTATGAAGCTTCTATAAAAACAGGCCATCGTTGGTTATTTGAACCTAATTTTCCAGGTAAAACTATTTGTTTTGATGGAAGAACTGGAGAACCCTTTGAGCAACCAATTACTGTAGGTTATGCTTATATGTTGAAATTAGTTCATCTTGTTGATGATAAAATTCATGCGAGATCTACTGGTCCATATTCATTAGTTACACAACAACCTCTTGGAGGGAGAGCAAAACATGGAGGTCAAAGGTTGGGGGAAATGGAAGTTTGGGCTTTAGAGGGCTTTGGTGCTGCTTATACACTGCAAGAACTTCTTACTGTTAAATCTGATGATATGAAAGGACGAAATGAAACGCTAAATGCAATTATTAAAGGAAATTCTATACCTAAACCAGGAACTCCTGAATCATTTAAAGTTCTTATACGTGAATTACAATCACTATGTTTAGATATTGGATTGTATAAAATTGATCCTGTTGCAACAATCGAAATAGATATTTATAAAGAATGAATACTAACCTAAATTCCGTAGAATATATCCAAATTAATTTAGCTTCTCCTGAACGTATTTTAGGTTGGAGTCAGCGATTAGTTAATGATAAAGTGATTGGGGAAGTTACGAAATCTGAAACTATTAATTATCGAACATTTAAGCCCGAAATGGACGGGTTATTTTGTGAACGTATTTTTGGTCCAATAAAAGATTGGGAATGTTATTGTGGTCGTTATAAACGGGCACATAGAAGAAAAAATTTTAATGAAACTATTATTTGCCCTCAATGCGATGTTGAGGTAACTTTTTCCCGTGTCAGACGTTATCGTATGGGTTACATTAAATTAGTTTCTCCTGTAACTCATGTTTGGTACTTAAAAAGTATTCCAAGCTATATTGCTATTTTACTTGATACACCCATTAAAGAAATCGAAAAAGTTGTTTATTTTTCAAGTTATCTTGCAGTAAACCAGGCCCGTATGAATTATGCTATTGCGCCTGGAAGTGATTGGAATTATTATCGTTGGTCTTCTGGTCAACTCTTTTTTTCTGGTTATAATGGCCCAGAAGAAATAAATAGTTTTCATAAAAAATTTATTTCTTCTGGAGCGCGAGCGGATAAACGCTCTGTATCCGCTAGCGCTCCATTACTTCAAGAAAATTATGATGAAAATTCTAATATTGGAGCATTAGCTCTTTATAGTCTTTTTTCATCGATGGATCTTGAGTCCGAAGCTCATGGTATTCGTGAAGATTTAAGGGCAATTCCTGAAACCAAGAATTTAATTGATTTATCTATAAGACAAGTTAGAAAACTTCTTCGTGAAAAGAAAAAAGCAATACGACGTTTACGTTTAATTAATCATTTTATTAGAACTAAATCTAAACCTGAGTGGATGATTTTATTTAATTTACCAGTATTGCCACCGGATTTACGACCTATGGTTCAATTAGATGGTGGTAGGTTTGCTACATCAGATTTAAATGATCTTTATCGGCGTGTAATTAACCGTAATAACCGTCTTATGCGTTTAACTAAAATGTTAGCACCTGAAATTCTTATTCGAAATGAAAAAAGACTTTTACAAGAAGCAGTTGACGCAGTAATTGATAACGGAAGACGAGGTAAAGCTGTTTTAGGAACCAATAATAGACCTTTAAAATCATTATCTGACATTATTGAAGGTAAACAAGGAAGGTTTAGACAAAACCTTTTAGGAAAACGTGTTGATTATTCTGGACGATCTGTTATTGTTGTTGGTCCTAAATTAAAACTACACGAGTGCGGTTTACCAAGGGAAATGGCCATTGAATTATTTCAACCCTTTGTTATTCATAAGTTAATTCAATTAAGGTTAGCTTCAAATATACGGGGTGCTAAAAATAGAATTCAACGTAATGAACCTATTGTTTTGGAGATTTTGAAACAAGTTATACAAGGGCATCCAATTTTACTGAACCGAGCACCTACTTTACATAGATTAGGAATTCAATCTTTTCAACCTATCCTTGTTCCTGGAAGAGCTATTAAACTTCACCCTTTAGTTTGTCCTGCCTTTAATGCAGATTTTGATGGAGATCAGATGGCTGTTCATATTCCTTTATCATTAGAAGCACAATCGGAAGCTAGATTATTAATGCTTGCTTCACTTAATTGGATGTCTCCAGCAACAGGACAACCAATAATTGTTCCAAGCCAAGATATGGTTCTTGGTTGTTATTATTTAACGATTGAAAATTTAAGTAGAAATCTTTTATCAAAGTCAATTAAATATTTTAGTTCTAAAAAAGATGCTTTATTGGCATATGAAAACCAGATTTTATCATTACATTCATATATTTGGATTCAATGGGCAGGACCTGTTGAAAGTTATCTACCTGGTAAAGCTGAAGAACCACTTGAAATTAGTATTGAAAAGTCTGGATTAACAAATACCATTTATCGAAGAATTATTAGTAAAAAATCTTTTAATAATACTTTTACTATGAAATATATTCAAACAACACCTGGTCGTATTTTATTTAATCACGTTATGCAGGAATTTTTATAACTATTTTTACTATGAAAAAATTAAATAAAAAAGAATTGCTGGACTATACTGGGGGAACCCCCCCAGTGCTGGAAGTATCAGCCTCTAGGAGTGAAGTGCTGGACTATACAGCTCGGAAAAGCCCAATAAGAGTTTCTCTATTAAAAGATAAATCCATAAACGCAGAAGAGTTTTTTTGTAATCGGACTTTTGATAAACGAGAAATAAAAAGGCTGATTTATTGGTTTATTATTAATTATGGTACCGCTCGTACAGCTTTAATGGTTGATAAATTAAAAACTTTAGGATTTCATTATGCCACTATGGCTGGTATTTCTCTTAGTATTGATGATTTACAAATCCCACCTATTAAAGTACGTTTACTAAAAAATGCTGAAAATGAAATTCGTCTTAATGAAGATCGTTTTCTTAAAGGTAAAGTTACTGAAGTAGAGCGTTTTCAAAAAGTTATTGATGTTTGGAATACAACAAGTGAATTATTAAAAGAAGAAGTTATTCAAAATTTCCGACAAACAGATTTATTAAACCCTGTTTATATGATGGCTTTTTCGGGGGCTCGAGGAAATATTTCTCAAGTTCGTCAATTAGTTGGAATGCGTGGGCTTATGGCAGACCCTCAAGGTGAAATTATTGATTTACCCATTAAAAGTAATTTTAGAGAAGGTTTAACGGTAACCGAATATGTCATTTCTTGTTATGGGGCTAGAAAGGGACTTGTTGATACAGCTTTACGTACAGCAAATTCTGGTTATCTTACTCGTCGATTAGTTGATGTTGCTCAAGGAGTAATTATTAGTCAAATTGATTGTGGTACTTTTTATGGAATAAATGTGACCACATTAATGGATCAAAATAAAATTATTCTTTCTTTAAAACAAAGATTAATTGGTAGGGTTTTAGCAAAAGATATTTTTTATAAAAAGGTAGGTGGCCCCCCTTTAGCAAAACGAAATCAAGACATATGTTCATATGTAGCTGAAAAAATTAGTAAAGTAACAAAACAAGATCAAGAAATAGAATCTATTTTTGTTCGTTCACCTTTAACATGTGAAGCTAATCGATATATTTGTCAGTTATGTTATGGGTGGAGTCTTGCACAGAATAGACTTGTTCATTTAGGAGAAGCTGTAGGAATTATTGCGGCTCAATCTATTGGAGAACCAGGTACTCAGTTGACAATGAGAACTTTTCATACCGGTGGTGTTTTTGCCGGAAATGTTGTTGATCGTATTTATGCTCCTCATGATGGTATTATTAACTTTCAGAAACTTGCAAATGCATCTCCATCCGCAACTTTTAAATCGATACGAACACGTTATGGCGAAACAGCTTTTTTTATCGAAGAAGAATTAGAATTAGTTATAGTTTTTAAAGAGAAGAAAACTTTTATTAAACTACCTAAATATACAATTGTATTTGTTAGCTCAGGGCAGCAAGTTTTTTGTAAGCAAATTCTTGCAGAGTTATCTAGTTTAGAAGAAATTTTACCTAGTTACCAAAAAGATGACGGGAAAATAGCAACTACACAGGTTAATTCTGATGTTTCAGGACAAATTTATTTTCAAAATTTAATTACTGTTAGTCAATCTTCCCCACAGGGGGAATCACAGAAAAATTTACGAAAAGGTGTTCTTGTAAGGGGAAAAGGTGAGATTTGGGTGTTAAGTGGTCAATTAACCAAACTTGGTAAAGTTTTATCAAACCAAAAATTTACTAAGTTTGGAGTTCCAGCTCAGCTTCAATTCAATTCCCGTCCAACTAATTTAAGTTATTTATTTTATCAAGAAGGTGATTTAATTGTAAGTCAAAAATCTGATAAATCAACGCGCGCTAGCGCGGCCTCAGCACGCTACTCCACAGAGTGGACTCTACCCCAGCGGGGTGGGGTCGACCCCACAGGTGGACTCCACTCCAGAGGAGTCGAGAGTAGAGCCAACTCGCACGCTCGTTGGCCTGGAGCCCGTATAGTAAAATTCCCGTATAGTAAAAAAATAAATTTAAAAAATAAGTTAAAAAAGTTTAGTTATATATATYCYTTWRSYTTTTTTTACTCATAGTGCTATTTTTTACTATTTATCACCTATTGTATATTGGGTTGCAATGGATACATTTTTAAAAAATAGCACTATGAATCACGCGCTAGCGCAGGAAGTTGATAAATATCTTAATAAAAGGCCTACTAATTTAATAAAACTAAAAAACTTTAAAATTTTAGCAGTACTTAGTACAATATCCAAATTAAGAGAAGAAGTTCATAAGAAGAATTTAACAAAAAATGGATCTAGCTGCCCTAGCGTGGGAATATTAAAAAGTTTTTTTAAAACTAAACCACCAAAGATAAATTTTAAATCCTCATTAAAACGTTCTGCATTAATTGATACATGTTGGGTTTTTGTTATAAAAAATAATGGCTCTACTCTTAAAAAATTACGTAAACTTTTTTATCAAAATGGATCGATTATTCCTGGGTATACTGAAATCATTGATGGTATTTATTTTCATGAACCTATTTATTTAAAGATTGTAAGAAGTAATAAATTCCAGGGGCAGCAAAGGGATTATCTCGTTTCTGTTCGTAAAGTTGTTAGCTTTTGTAATGAATCGCTAGCACAACAAGATCTTGTTAACAAAAAATCAAGAAAACTTAGTTTTTCTTCTGATAAAGATAAAATGGGTTTACTTAGTAAACTTGGTTCTTCTTCTTTACAAATTAAAATATTAAATCGCGATTCTTTAAGATCAAGTTTAGTACAAGATTGTGCCAATTTAGTTAAAATTAATTTAAACAACAAGAACATTTCTCAATGTTTAATTAAAATTGGAGATCTGATAAATAAAGGACAAGAGATTTTACCTACAATATATTCACCAGTTTCTGGTCAAATTACTAAACTTGGTCTTAAACAAATTATTGTACGAGTTGGAAGACCTTATTTAGTTTCGGATAAAACCTCTGTAGCCGTTAATAATGGAGATTTAGTATATAAAGGAGCATTATTATTTAATTTAGTATATAGAAAATCCAAAACTGGAGATATTGTTCAAGGTCTTCCAAAAATTGAAGAACTTTTAGAAGCTCGACGTACAAAAGATTTACAACCAATACCAAATAATGTACATGAGCAATTAAAAGAAAAATTTCAAAATTATCGTTTAAGTTATAATCAGGAAACAGCCGCGAGAAAAAGTTTATCTGAAATACAGCAATTCCTAGTGGATGAAGTTCAATTAGTCTACCAGTCTCAAGGGGTAGATATTTCTGATAAACATATTGAAATAATTGTAAAACAAATGACTTCAAAAGTTAGTGTTGAAGAAGGCGGTCACACATCATTACTTTCAGGTGAAATTATTGAATTGCATCGAATTGAAAAAATAAATAATAGTGTGGTAAAAGGTGCAGAATATGAACCGATCATTTTAGGAATTACTAAAGCTTCTTTAAATACAGAAAGTTTTATTTCAGCTGCTAGTTTTCAAGAAACAACTCGTGTACTCACTCAAGCTGCTATTGAGGGAAAAACAGATTGGCTTAATGGTTTAAAAGAAAATGTTATTCTTGGTAGATTAATTCCTGCAGGAACTGGTTTTTATGCACAAGATCGACTAAGAAGGTAGACTTTTTAGCTGGGGGGGGGTTCCCCCCCCCAGGGGCAGCAAAGCTGCCTAGGTGGAGTGCTGGGGGGGGGGGAACCCCCCCCAGGTAGGTCCAAGAAGGTAGCTTTTTAGCTGGGTGGCCCCCAGGGGGTAGAGTCCACCTGCCCACTTGGGTAGAGTCCACCTGTGGAGTCGCAAAAGCTTGGCCTGTTAGGAGTTAAGTTTTTTTTTATTAAAAAATGTGTTAATATGAATAAAATTAAAACGCCTAGCGGTTTCACCAACGCTTAGCAACACAGATGTCGCTAGCGCAGGATGGCCTCAGGGGGCCACCCAGCAGTCGACTCCCCTCCAGGGGAGTAGAGTCTACCCCAACGGGGTGGGGTCGAGTAGATTATTGACTAAAAAAACTTAAATTTAATGGAGGCTCAATGTCACCACAAACTGAAACTAAAACAAGTGCTGGCTTCAAAGCTGGTGTAAAAGATTACCGTCTTACTTACTACACTCCTGATTACCAGATCAAAGATACTGATATTCTTGCAGCGTTCCGTATGACTCCTCAGCCTGGTGTTCCACCTGAAGAGTGTGGTGCAGCTGTAGCAGCTGAATCATCAACTGGTACTTGGACTACTGTATGGACTGATGGTCTTACTCAGCTAGACCGTTACAAAGGTCGTTGTTACGATCTAGAGCCAGTTCCAGGTGAAGAGAACCAGTACATTTGTTACGTTGCATACCCTATCGATCTATTCGAAGAAGGTTCTGTAACTAACCTATTTACTTCTATTGTAGGAAACGTTTTTGGTTTCAAAGCGCTTCGTTCTCTACGTCTTGAAGATCTACGTATTTCTTCTGCTTACTGTAAGACTTTCGCAGGTCCTCCACACGGTATTCAGGTTGAGCGTGACCGTCTAAACAAGTATGGTCGTCCTATGCTTGGTTGTACTATTAAGCCTAAACTAGGTTTATCAGCTAAGAACTATGGTCGTGCTGTTTACGAATGTCTTCGTGGTGGATTAGACTTCACTAAGGATGATGAAAACGTTACTTCACAGCCATTCATGCGTTGGCGTGACCGTTTCCTTTTCTGTGCTGAAGCTATCTACAAAGCTCAAGCAGAGACTGGTGAAGTTAAAGGTCACTACCTTAACGTAACTGCTGGTACATGTGAAGAGATGTACAAGCGTGCAGATTTCGCACGTGATCTTGGTGTACCTATTGTAATGCATGACTACCTAACTGGTGGTTTAACTGCTAACACTTCTCTAGCTAACTACTGTCGTGATAATGGTCTTCTACTTCATATTCACCGTGCAATGCACGCTGTAATTGACCGTCAGCGTAACCATGGTATTCACTTCCGTGTTCTAGCTAAGGCTCTTCGTCTGTCTGGTGGTGACCACCTTCACTCAGGTACTGTTGTAGGTAAACTTGAAGGTGAACGTGCAGTAACACTAGGTTTCGTAGACCTAATGCGTGATAACATCATTGAGAAAGACCGTTCTCGTGGTATTTACTTCAGCCAAGATTGGTGTGGTCTTCCAGGTACAATGCCAGTTGCTTCTGGTGGTATCCATGTATGGCATATGCCAGCTCTTGTAGAAATTTTCGGTGACGATTCTTGTCTACAGTTCGGTGGTGGTACTCTAGGACACCCTTGGGGTAACGCTCCTGGTGCTTCTGCAAACCGTGTAGCTCTAGAAGCTTGTGTTCAAGCTCGTAACGAAGGTCGTGACCTTGCTCGTGAGGGTGGTGACGTTATTCGTGCTGCATGTAAGTGGAGCCCTGAACTAGCTGCTGCTTGTGAAGTTTGGAAAGAAATTAAGTTTGAATTCGAAACTATTGATAAGCTTTAATCTTAATTAAGATTTATAGCACTGGTGTTTACACCAGTGCTTTTAATGTTAAGTTTTTTAAACTTTTAATAAAAAAAAACTTAACTATACAACTAAAGCCTAATTGATTATTATACCTACGTACATCTAAGCACTAGATGTATAAGGGCCCCAGCTGTTAGAGCCCAGGGGTCGACTCCCCTCCAGGGGGTAGAGTCTACCCCAGCGGGGTGGGGTCGCTCCGCGCGCGGAAAGTAACTTGTTTTCAACGGCGTCTCTTAGCCACCTTTTGTGTTAATACATATGATTGATTTAGTTAAATATCCGGTAATTACTGAAAAAGCAGCAAGGTTTCTGGAAAACAATCAATATACCTTTGATGTCGATCTTAAACTTACTAAAACAAAAATTAAATCTTTAATTGAAGAATTGTTTGAAGTTAAGGTCATTGCAGTTTCAACGCACCGACCTCCAAGAAAAAAAAGACGTATAGGTCAGTTTCAAGGTTACCGTCCACGTTATAAGCGTGTTCTTATTACTCTGAAACCGGATGATTCGATTCCACTTTTTCCAGAAAGTTAGTAAAATATCAAATTTATGGGTATTCGTTTTTATAGGGCAATTACACCAGGTACACGTAACCGTTCAGTAGCAGATTTTACTGAAATTACTAATATAAGACCTGAAAAGTCATTAACTTTTTATAAGCACCGAGCAAAAGGCCGTAATAATCGTGGTATTATTACTAGCCGTAATCGAGGACAAGGACATAAACGTCTTTATCGTAAAATTGATTTTAAACGCAATAAATTAGGTGTTTCTGCGAAGGTATTTAGTATTGAATATGATCCGAATCGAAATGCTAGAATTGCTTTATTACATTATGAAGATGGAGAAAAAAGATATATTCTTCATCCACGCGGTTTAAAAATAGGTGAAAGTGTTATTTCCGGTTTTGAAGTACCTATTAAAGTAGGTAATGCTTTACCCGTTAAAAACATGCCACTTGGTACAGAAATTCATAATTTAGAGCTTCAGCCTTTTAAAGGCGGCCAGTTAGTTCGATCTGCCGGTAGTTTAGCGCAGATTGTAGCAAAAGAAGGCGATTATATTACTGTAAGACTACCTTCTGGTGAAGTTCGTCTTGTAAGTAAAGATGTTTGGGCAACTGTTGGACAAGTAGGTAATATTGAATCAAATAATATTACTATCGGTAAAGCAGGTAGAAAACGTTGGTTAGGTCGAACACCTCATGTTCGTGGTGTTGTTAAAAACCCAGTTGATCATCCACACGGTGGAGGAGAGGGTAGAGCACCTATTGGTCGTCCTCGTCCGGTTACTCCTTGGGGTAAACCAGCTCTTGGATTAAAAACCCGAAAAGCAAACCGATACAGTTCAAAGCTTATTATTCGTCGACGCAAATAAAATTTAAAAGAAAACTATGACACGTTCTTTAAAAAAAGGACCTTTTGTTGCAGATCATTTATTAAAAAAAGTTGATCGATTAAATTCTCAAGGACAAAAACAAGTTATTACAACTTGGTCTCGTGCCTCAACAATTGTTCCAATTATGATTGGACATACCATTGCAGTTTATAATGGTCGTGAACACATTCCAGTTTTTATTACTGACCAAATGGTTGGTCATAAATTAGGAGAATTTGCTCCAACTCGAACTTTCCGTGGTCACGTTAAAAGTGATAAAAAGTCTCGAAGATAGCTATAGCTCCAAGCAAAAGCTAATATAATATTTTTATTTAAGTATGACACTGCAGAAAACTCATTCTGACTTAGAAGCAAAGGCTTTTTTAAGATATGTACCGATGTCACCTTTTAAGGTGAGAAGAGTTTTAGATCAAATACGTGGACGTTCATATGAAGAAGTTTTAATGATATTACAATTTATGCCTTATAGGGCATGTGAACCAATATTAGAAGTTGTAAAATCAGCGGCAGCTAATGCCAAACATAATTTAGGGCTTAATAAATCTACACTTTTTATTAGTGAAGCAAGAGTAGATCAAGGTCCAGTTATGAAACGTTTCCGTCCTCGAGCTCAAGGAAGAGGTTTTCCTATTAAAAAACCAACTTGTCATATAATTATTGCAGTAAAAAGTAAACTTTAATTAACATGGGTCAAAAAGTTCATCCTCTTGGGTTCCGTATTGGGGCTACACAAGATCATTACTCCCATTGGTTTGCCAAACCTAACCAATATCCACAACTTATTCAAGAAGATAAGTTGTTACGTAATTTTATTAATCGTGAATTAGTAGAAGCTGGTATAGCTGAAATTAAGATTCAACGAAAAGCCGATCGTATTGAGCTTGAAATTCATGCTGCAAGGCCTGGAATTATAGTTGGTCGTCGCGGAGTTGGAATTGATAAAATTCGCCAAGATTTAGAAAAATTAATTAAGAATGATCAACGCCAAATTTCAATTAATGTTTTTGAAATTAAAAATCCTAGTTGTAAAGCGAAATTAATTGCAGAATTTATCAGTCAAGAATTAGAAAAACGAGTGCCGTTTCGTAGAGCTGTTAAAAAAGCTATACAAAAAGCTCAACGTGCTGGAGTTAAAGGAATTAAAATTCAAGTTTCAGGGCGTTTAAACGGTGCTGAAATTGCACGAAGTGAGTGGGTACGCGAAGGATCCGTTTCTCTACAAACACTGAGAGCAGAAATTGATTATTGTTATTACACAGCACAAACTATTTACGGTATTCTTGGTATTAAAGTTTGGGTAAGTAATAGTAATCAGAATGATATATAGTTAAATATATACTACTTTAAAAATAAATACATATGTTAAGTCCGAAACGAACAAAGTTTCGTAGATACCATCGAGGTCGAATGAAAGGTAAAGCATTAAGAGGTAATAAAATTGCTTTTGGTGAATTTGCTATTCAATCTCTAGAATCAGGATGGATTACATCACGTCAAATTGAGGCTGGCAGACGAGTTATGACTCGTTATGCACGTCGAGGTGGAAAACTTTGGATACGTGTTTTTCCAGATAAACCAGTCACTTATCGTCCAGCCGAAACTCGAATGGGTTCTGGTAAAGGTTCACCAGAACATTGGGTAGCAGTTATTAAACCAGGAAAGATTTTATATGAAATGAAAGGGGTTCCTGAAACTGTTGCTCGTTCAGCAATGAAAATTGCTTCATTTAAAATGCCAGTTAAAACTCGTGTTATAGCCAGTAGTAAATAGCACTATGCTAATTTAGCTTTTAATTTAATTAAAAGCTAAAGGCTGGCTTGAAAACTATATAAAAATATGATTCAAACTCAAACCTATCTTAATGTAGCTGATAATAGCGGCGCAAGAAAACTTATGTGTATTCAAGTATTGGGAGATAATGGTCAATACGCTACAATTGGCGATATTATTGTTGCAGTAGTTAAAGACGCACTTCCAAACATGCCTTTAAAAAAATCTGACGTTGTTCGAGCTGTTGTTGTTCGAACAGTTAAAGGGTTAAGACGTGAAAATGGAATGAGTATACGCTTTGATGATAATGCTGCTGTTATTATTAATAAAGACGGAAATCCTCGAGGAACAAGGGTTTTTGGGCCTATTGCTCGTGAATTACGAGATCGTGATTTTACAAAAATTGTTTCATTAGCTCCTGAAGTATTGTAGCCGTTACTAAAAAACTATATAAAATGATACAAAGACTAAAAAATTTTTATTTAAATGATGTTGTTCCTAAACTTAAAAAACAATTTGAATATACAAATATTCATCAAGTTCCAGAAGTAAAGAAAATTGTAATTAATCGAGGTTTAGGTGAAGGATCACAAAACGCTAAAACCCTTGATTCATCATTAAAAGAAGTAAGTATTATAGCAGGGCAAAGAGGTATTGTTACACGATCAAAGAAAGCCATTGCAGGTTTTAAAGTAAGAGAAGACATGCCAGTTGGTATTTCAGTTACTTTAAGAGGTGAAAAAATGTATGGGTTCTTAGATCGACTTATTAATTTAGCTTTACCTAAAGTAAGAGAAGACATGCCAGTTGGTATTTCAGTTACTTTAAGAGGTGAAAAAATGTATGGGTTCTTAGATCGACTTATTAATTTAGCTTTACCTCGAATTAGGGATTTTCAAGGTATTAATTCTAAAAGTTTTGATGGTCACGGTAATTACAGTTTAGGTCTAGAGGAGCAGTTAATGTTTCCAGAAATTGATTATGATAAAATTGAACAATTACAGGGTATGGATATTTCCATAATTACAAATTCAAAAACAGATGAAGAAGGGTATGCTTTATTAAAAGAATTAGGAATGCCGTTCCGTAGAAAATAGCAATAAAATAGTTAAAAAAAATACAAACAATTTATGACTAATGATACCGTAGGTGATATGATCACTCGACTAAGAAATGCTAACTTAGTAAAAATTCAAGATGTTCGCATACCAAAAACAAAATTAACTTTTAAAATTGCTCAAATTCTAAAAGATGAAGGTTTTATAAAAAGTTACGATCTTTTACAGGAGCAAACGGACCCTCAGGAATATTTTATTGTTCGTCTTAAATATAAAGGTGCAAAGCAATCAACACCTTATATTACAAGGTTAAAACGAATAAGTAAACCTGGGCTTCGAGTTTATGTGAACAAGAATGAAATACCGAGAGTCTTAGGGGGTATTGGGGTTGCTATCTTATCAACTTCAAAAGGCCTTATGACTGATCGTCAAGCCCGTGCTTTAAATATTGGTGGTGAGGTTTTATGTTATATCTGGTAAAAATAATGCTCTTGTAGCAAGGAGTTATTCTGGAAAAACAAGAATTAATTGAAATGGAAGGGGTTGTTACTGAGTCCTTACCAAATGCAATGTTTCGGGTAGATTTAGATAATGGGTTTAATGTATTAGCTCATATTTCAGGAAAAATACGTCGTAATTATATTAAAATTTTACTTGGTGATAGAGTTAAAGTTGAATTGACACCTTATGATTTAACTAAAGGTAGAATAACTTATCGACTTCGTAATCGTTAAAAAAAAACTATGAAAGTACGTTCTTCAGTTCGTAAAATGTGTTCGCAGTGTCGTTTAATCCGTAGAAGAGGAAAAGTAATGGTTATATGTTTAAACCCTAAACATAAACAACGTCAAGGATAATTAAGCTTGTAGAAAAAGTTTATATATTATAATATATTTATGTTGCGTCGCTCCAAGAGTGCCGCAATGTATAAAAGCATCTATGGCCGAGGGGACGATGGCTCGGGACTCATAATCTCGCTCTGAAAAGACACCGCTGGTTCGAATCCAGCTGGATGCACCAAAGTAAAAAATTTAATTAAAAAAAAATGGCAAAGAAAAGTATGATTCAGCGAGAAAAGAAGCGTCAAAAATTAACACAAAAGTTTCTTTCTCGCCGTGAGGAATTAAAAGCAAAAATTAAGAGCTCTGATTCGTTTGAGGAGAAGTTAATGTACCATAGAAAACTTCAGCAATTACCTCGAAATAGTTCTCCATCACGATTACATAATCGCTGTTTAGTTACTGGAAGACCTAAAGGTTTTTATAGATATTTTGGATTATCTCGACAAGTTCTTCGTGAAATGGCATATGAAGGTTTACTTCCAGGTGTTAGAAAAGCTAGTTGGTAATAGCACATACAGCAGGGATAGCTCTGCTGTAGTATTTACCTTTTTAGGCGTTGGAAAGTGTCGCTGCGGCCGCGTACTCTTTAGTTTTTTAATAACTTAACACTTGAAATTAATTGAAACCTGTTAAAATTATTATGTAAAAAAAAAGAACAATAGCAAAAAAGACGAGTGCGCTAGACCTAAACAAAAAAAAAGCCAAGAAATTATAAATACGTAAGCGCTAATAGCAAAGCGATTTGTGTTTACAAAAATAAGTAAAATTAAATAATTTAGATTTGAAAGAACAAAAAAACATTTATTTTTGGAATGGCAGGTAAAGCTCTTACAAACGGGAACTCAGAGAGGCGTACCTTGCCCACTGTTTACTGCACTAAAAAGCGTTTTAGAAAAAATAAGCAAATTAAAGAAAAAAAACGAGTGTTAGCTATTAAAAGCAATGAGCGCTTAAAGCGCCTCCGCATACGTGCCTGTTTTTTATATTGTTGTAACACAAAAAGGTTTAAATACATCTATAAACGTAATCAGTTTAGCTTTGCCAGGCACTTTTGTGCTTTTAAATGGCACTTTTGTTTCTAACAAATGAGATCTAATTCTACGCTATAGCAAAACTTTAGAGGCCTGTGTAGCCAGAAGTGTAATTAAGCAAGTATTGACCTAATAAGTTAAGTTACTTGAAAGAGGCGGACGGGTGACGTTGTGGGTATTGTGGGTTATTGTAATAGAGAACCCGCTAACAAGTTAGCAAGTTCATTAGGGACGATTGAGCCCTAACAAGATCGAAGCTGCGATTTATGATACAGCAAGTGAATAAAGCAATGCGACTCCCCTCC